ATGGTGGTTCGTTGGTTATTTTCAAGCTCAGCAAAGGATATTGGGTATCTTTACCTAATTTTTGCAATTTTTAGCGGAATTATTGGTACCGCACTTTCAATGATAATTAGAGCAGAGCTTGCTCTACCGGGTACACAGGTACTATCTGGTAATTATCAATTATATAACGTTGTAATTACAGCGCATGCTTTATTCATGATTTTTTTCATGGTAATGCCCGCCCTAATGGGTGGATTTGGAAATATTCTGGTGCCCGTAATGATTGGAGCTCCAGATATGGCATTTCCACGACTGAATAATATTAGCTTTTGGCTGTTGCCGGTAAGTTTACTATTATTATTAAGTTCAGCATTGGTTGAGACTGGTGCTGGTACAGGATGGACCATTTAAAGGTAGATAGGTGGTCCTGCTGTTTCCCATAAAAATATTTTTATGGGAAACAGCTTCAAAAAACTTCACTCGATGCGGGAACACCTTGATAAGATTTAAGTTACTGAGTTACATGCTAGTAGACAATACTGCGTATGTTAAAGTGTAAAACGGGCTCGTTATAAGATTTAAATCGTAAGACAATCCGCAGGAAATAGCGCTTTTGCTGTTCTGGTAACTTATTCCAGATAGGATAGGGCAAGACAAGGCAAAGCCAATAACGATTTTATTATAATAAACAATGCTAAAACAATATAAAAACAATGCTATTTCTTCAGAGACTAAACGTGAAGATATTAATAGTGAGCAAAAATGGGCCACTGGAATAATAGATGGTGACGGACATATTGGGTTAGAATGGACGAATAAAGAAAAGACAAAATGGGTACCTGTTCTAAAAGTGACATTGCACAGGTATAATAGTCGTGCTATTTATAGGCTAAAAAAAATTTTTGGCATTGGTAAGGTCACTCACAGTGGACACACAATTACTTATCGTGTGCGGAATAAAGCTTTATGGCGCTCTGTTTTGATACCTTTGTTTAGTAGATTTCATTTAAGGTCTATGAAATATGCCGCTGTACTAGTGATTAAAAAAGCTCTGCATATGGAGCAATTAGGAAATGCTACACCCAAAAATATTTTGAGGTTACAAAAATCACTGGATCGAAAAACCGACCCAATCAGTCCAATATGGACTAACGGGACAAATTTAAAAAACGTTGTTGATTTGGACTGGCTAGCCGGATTTATAGAAGCGGAGGGCAGTTTTTATATTTTGCACAACGGACGGCACGGTTTTGCTATAGGACAAACATATGATCAGCACATCATTATTGCGATTCACCGCTTATTTGGTGTGCAATCTGCATTAAAACACCGGACTAATTATATAATGTTAGATACCAAAAACACGGCTATTTTATACCTGATTGCAAATGCAATCAATAACCGCCTTTTAGGCATAAAGAGCTTTGAATTTTCGCTATGGCTTAGAACTTTACGAAAAAAAAATAAGACTAAAACCTTAAAAGCAAAGTCAATAATAACTTTAATTAGGCAGCGCTGTTAATCACATTGTATAAATATAATTATAGTTACCATCTACTGTTTAACCCATTTTTTTTTTTATTATATTAATATATGGTATAGTCCATTAATTTGACTGCTTCCTTTGAGTATCCTTTTTTACCAAAGTATGATACTCAAAGGAAGCTGTCAAATTTGCTACCCCCCTTTATCATCACTAGTAGGAATGCCAGGTGCATCTGTAGACTTAGCCATTTTTTCATTACATATTTCGGGATTAAGTAGTTTACTAGGGTCTATAAACTTTATTACAACTATTTTTAATATGCGAGCTCCGGGAATGAAAATGCATAGGGTACCCCTATTTGCTTGGAGTGTGCTTATTACTAGTTTCCTACTACTGCTAAGTCTACCAGTATTAGCCGCTGGAATTACAATGCTACTAACGGATCGAAACTTTAATACAAGTTTCTTTGACCCCGCTGGAGGTGGTGATCCGGTTTTATTTCAGCATATCTTTTGGTTTTTCGGTCATCCAGAGGTTTATATTTTGATTCTTCCAGCTTTCGGAAGGGCGTCCGCGACGCACCATGAGAGAATGCCCATAAGGGCCGGCACGAAGCAATTGCCGAAGTACACGTGGCTTACCGAAAGGGACAATAGCCTGCCACGAAAAGGGAACACTACGATCGCCAATCGTTTAGAAGGTCCTGAAGTACAGTCAGGTTAAGAGATAAACAGGTTATTTGTGAAAGCGAGACGTAGGCGAACACGCTGGTCGAACGAGTTCTGGCAGTTACATACCAATGTAAATCACATCGTTTTCAGCCCCTGGTACTGGATTCCGAGGCACCGGGCATTGCAACGGCTGGACCTAGCCTTTTATCGAAAGGAAACGTTGGAAACTTATCTCAAACACTTACAACAGACGGCTTATGGTGAAACCGGAGAAATAATAAATAAATATGACAAAATACAAAACTCATTTATTACGACAGAGGGTTCGTAGTACCGGCCTACCCGAAAGGGATCTAGCAATAGTAAAGCGCAAACCGTATACAACGGCTGCAGATGGGAAGGAACCTAAATCGGTTAGAAAGGTTATACAAACCCTAACCGCACACTCGAATAACGGAGGCCGTACCGCATCTGGCACCGAAGTGTCAAAATGGTACGGGCGGCTATCCGCTCTTAGCAGACTCGAAAAACACCAAAGAGCACGCAGCCTCTGGGCACTCATCAATGAAAGAGACCTTTGGGCCGCGGCATACCAAAAATTAGCAGCCAGTCCTGGATCACTAACGCGAGGTGGTGACAAAACCACCATAGACGGATACAGTATGAAAATACTGGACGCGCTGAGAAATTCCATGTATAACGGCACATATAAATTCGGTATAACCCGAAGGGTGCTTATACCAAAACCACAGGGAGGGCGCCGCCCCTTGGGTGTTCCTGAGTTCAGGGATAGAGTTGTACAAGAAGTTTTCCGAAGTATTTTGGAAACTGTCTTTGAACCTCGATTCCACTCAAGCAGCCACGGATTCCGCCCTGGACGATCTCAGCACACCTGTATGCGACAAATTCGAAGGGACTTTAGAGGTACCAAATGGTTCATAGAAGGGGACATTAGTAAATGCTTCGATGAAATAAACCACGACACCATTCGAAAAGAACTGGAGAAACACATACAGGACAAACGCTTCGTGGCCCTAGTGACGAGAGGACTAAGAACGAAAGTTCTTATGCCCGATCGAAAATTGGAAGACCTCACCATTGGTACTCCGCAAGGAGGAATTTGTAGCCCTCTCCTGTCCAATATTGCATTGAATAAGTTTGATCAATTTATTGCGCGGCTAAAGAGTCGCATCGACAGAGGGAAAAGGCGAAAGCAAAACCCGGAATATATCAGAGCCTATGGGGAAGTTACTCGAGCGAGGCGTGCGGGAGATCCCGAAAACGTTCTCGAACGAAGAAGGTATACCCGAACGTTGCAGTATGGGGATCCCAAAGACTCAGAATTCCTTCGGCTTAATTACGTCCGGTACGCTGATGATTTCATAATTGGAATCACCGGGCCTCGAGCCTTAGCTGAAAGAGTCCGAAGCCTAGTGCAAAGATTCCTAAAGCAAAAGCTCAAATTAAGACTAAACGAAGAGAAGACGATGATTACAAGGGCAAAAGGAAACAAAGTGCCGTTCCTCGGGTTCCTGATACAAACAGGTCCGAAAATATCCATGATCTTCAAAAGACGATACGGTGGAAAATGGAGGACGGTGAAAAGTGTTCGGAGCGGCGATCTCCGACTACTAGTAGATAACAGCAAAGTCATAAAAGCGTTGGCAAATAAGAAATTCTGCACTCAGGACGGATCACCCAGGCCCTGCTTTACTTACTTCCAAGATCCGCAGAGTTACACGGTAGCAAAAGCGAAAAGTATCATACAAGGAATAGACAACTATTACCAAATAGCTAATAACAGGAGAGCCTTCACCAGCAGAGTTGTGTACATAATCCGAGATAGCATTGCGCGAGTGTTCGCGGCGAAATTTAAGCTTAGAACACGCCGACAGGTATATGCAAAAGGTGGGAAGGATCTAAGCCGACCCATAGATGTTAAAACCGGGAAAACCGCCATAGGAGCTACGGACGCCCAGGCTAAAACCTGGGCAAAAGAAGCTGGCGGACAGATAAAAGGGCCAATGCCTAAAATACCATACGTAAAGTACGGTACTATCCCGAAACCAACCTTGGCCCCGCTACCGCAAAGTTGGAATCCTTTACACCAATCTTATGAATCTCATACACCGTATGGGACGCATAAACATCTAGAGTTCTTACGAAAGCTAAATGTCAGGTCAGGCAGAGGTAGAACTGCCTTAGAAGGGGTTTGTGCAACGTGCGAAAGCAGCTCAAACGTGGAAATGCACCACGTAAGAGCTTTGAAAGATTTGAAAGGCAAAACGTTGGTGGAGCGTATGATGATCGCGACAAAGAGGAAAAGCATACCGCTATGCTGGTCATGCCATAAAAAGCACCACGGATGGAGTCATAAGTAAAAGTTCGAGTTGGCGAGCCGTGTGAATGGTGACATTCTCGCACGGTTCTGAGAGAACCTTAGTACGGTTAATGGTGAACGGATAAGACGGCCATTGAGCCAGAACTTTTTACTCTATTAATTAGCCATGTTGTTAGTACATTCAGTGAAAAACCTGTGTTCGGTACTATCGGAATGATTTACGCGATGGCGTCAATTGGTATTTTAGGATTCATTGTTTACGCACATCACATGTTTACTGTAGGGTTAGATATCGATACAAGAGCATACTTTACAGCAGCAACAATGATTATTGCGGTGCCGACAGGAATTAAAATTTTCAGTTGGCTTGCCACACTATGGGCTGGCCGAATAACCTTTAAAACGCCTATGCTATTTGCGTTAGGGTTTTTATTCCTATTTACCGTTGGTGGATTAACGGGTGTTATATTAAGTAACGCCGGTTTAGATATAGGACTTCACGATGAAAATAAAATATTATAAATAAATATGAATACAAGTAATAAAAGCATAAAAAAAGCTTATCAACAATTTTTCTTAGGACTTTTAGAAGGAGATGGAAGCATTCAAGTAAACCACTGGAGAAAACGTAGTTTACAATTTAGGATTGTAATTAAACTAAAATATACGCACGCCAATTACGCTATGTGCGCTGAAATTCGTGAACAATTGGGTATAATGAATTTACATATACGACGGGGCTTTATTATCATGGTGGAGGACCACCGTGTAAGATTGCTGAGTATTATGGCTATCATTGATAAACATGGGTTATTGCTTACACATAAACGAAGGCAATACGCTTTTTTTAAGTATTGTTACAACAATAAAATAACCTATAGTGAATATGCACACATAAAAGATTTAAAGAATTCTTGGCTTGGCTTTAATTCCATTAATGATTATAGTAGTGACCAATTATTAGAATTTAGCCATTGGCCTAATTGGCTAATAGGATTTACTGAGGCAGAAGGCTGCTTTTGTATTCGATCCAACGGTATCCACAGTTTTAGCATATCCCAAAAAGACGGCTCTGAGGTATTGACTGCAATTAAAAAAACTTTTAAAATACCTAACAAAGTTCGTAGCACTTCTCGGCTATATTTTTTGGAAACCTACGCAGGGGTAGTCCTACAAAATATTTGTAATTTTTATAGTTCTTCTCGTGTGATAGGGTTATTGGGTGAAAAGCAAATACAATACAAAACATTTAAAATATCATTAGAAAAAAAAAAACTTGATAAATAAAAACTGATATCTTCTAGTTATTTATAATTTACGTGTCGTGACTAAATTCCGCTATATGCAAGAACCCCCTAAAGACTTGATTTTGTTAATTTATTAACAAACGCTAACAATAAAAAAAGGCGTAATAATTTTCTTTTATTTTCAACCTTTTATTGTATTGTTGCAAAGTATAAAAATGGGCGATTTGCAGGAAACCAACATAAGTTAATATAGTAATTTAATAATTCGTTACTAATTGCTTATTAGTAGGATCCTCAGAGACTATACGCGGAACAAATGAACCTACTTTATAAGTATTTTCTTTGATGACATAGTCCAGCAAATAATGAAAGTTATTTGATTTCAGACGTATTACGTAGTTGCTCATTTCCACTACGTTTTAAGCCTTGGAGCAGTGTTTGGCATATTTAGTGGATTCTATTTCTGGCTTCCAAAAATAACAGGGCTTATGTATAATGAAACTTGGGCACAAGTCCATTTTTGGTTATTGTTTATAGGCGCAAACCTTACCTTTTTACCAATGCACTGGCTAGGGCTAAACGGGATGCCGCGGCGTATTCCTGACTATCCAACGGCTTTTGCATCGTGGAATTTAATTTGTAGTTACGGGGCGTATATTAGCGTTGCAAGCTTAGTCGTGTTTTTTGCTGTGGTTATTGAAGCTTTTGTTGTAGCTCGACAGGCCTCTAGAAACCCTTGGCCGGCAGAACACCGACAAAAGCCTGTTGCAGTATATAGCCCAGAATGGTTATTGACAAGCCCAATGGATTTTCACACTCACCCGGAATTACCTGTAATTCGAGAGCCTCGACGATCCAACTAAGCGAAACTAAATAAACCAGCAGGTCAATGGATAGGATAATTTGAGTTGAGTTTTTACTCTACTCACTCCACTCATTGGCCTAAAAACCAAGAACAAATTGATGTGTAGCAAAAAAAATAGGCATTATAGTTTAGAGGTTAGAACGTTGATTTCATACGTCAAATGCGGAGTTTCGAATACTCCTTTTGCCATTTTCAGTTTTTTACGTTACTCCACTACCTGAGTATACTAAGAATCAAGTAACAATACAACATTATTAAATATGACCATATTAAAAAATAATTATAATTTTAACGCAATTTACAAAAATAAACAATATTTAGCATTACTTAAACAATCTAAAACAGGGTTAAACGCAGGAGTTTCAGCCTCGCTAAAAGATAACACAATATTTAACAAACATATAAAAAACCTAATACAGGCCGATTGGACAAACTTTGTTTATAATAAAAGAACGACCAGCAGAAAAACAATTCAAACCAGATTCCGAAGTATTATCAGTGATCAAAAAAAGCGAATTTGTTTTGATAATTATGAATTAAATGGTATTTTATTAAAGTCATTGTTATCCGTAGATTCGCTGGTTTTAATGAAACTTCTTAATGAAACCGAAACCAATTGTTTTAATGCTGTTTTGAATAAGAACCTATCTTATGCCGGTCCAGGGCTTATTTTAGAACAGCTAATCAATAGACGATTTACTAAAAAACAAGGTATTTCAAATATACGAAATCGCTGTATAGTTACAGGTCGTAGTTCGATAATAGGTAAATTTCGATTAAGTCGAATCAGCTTTCGTCGTTACGCTGGGCGAGGGTTCATTCCGGGACTAATTAAGAGAAGTCATTAAAAACAGTGTAAATAAGAAATGCACCATATTAAGCTTTATTAAATTGATTTAAATCACAATTTTATTTTTAATTACACTATTGAGATTTTTATAAACATATGATATTTATTATAAACAATAACACAACCCATAATTATTCTAGATATTCGACTGGACCAAGTCGCATTTATAGCGCTCCGCTAAATGTAAAATGTGCACTTCAAACTATGATAAATAACGCCGCAACTTTTGAGAATAACCAAAATAATCAACCTTACTTATTTCAAACCAAGCAGTTGCTTTGCTGGGGACCAGATATTGCGTTTTTTAATTTAAGAAATACGTTTTCTAATATTTTCAAAGCCTTGCAAATATGCTGGTCTGCCGCGCGAAACAATAAAAAGATTTTATTTATAAACGGAAAAGACAGTATTGCTGCTGACTCAATATTAGTAAATGCGTGGCTAATGCACCAGTACAAGCGGCATAGTATGCCGCGCAAACTTAATAATATATCCAACTATGGGTCAAGATATAGAAGCCACTTACCAACTACATCCAAATATTCAATTACCACGGCGTATGAAAACAAAGGATTATTTAATCACTTAACTACTTTTTTAAATAGTTGCTACATAAAAGTACCCCAGATTCCAAGTACAAAAGTGCGGAGCTTTATAAAAAACTCGAATTCCCTATTAAATTGTATATTAACTAAATCTAAAGATTTTTATATGCACAATTGTAGTCAACTCGGGCATATGCAGAGCAATAATTACGCGCACGAACAAAAAACAAAGCGGGATGAGTTGGCTAAGACGCGCAAGTTAAACACTCAAAAAGCTAGTAAAATAATACACTCCGATCATAGCACTATGTTAAGCAAAAGCTTATTTTTAACACGTAATGAAAAACAATCACCAGTAAGTAATTATGACCAATTTAAAATAAACACAAACAATGCTATACGATTACAAGTCAAAGAAGCCCACATTTTAACGCAACAAATTACCGGAGAAATCACTGTTCCACTAGTAGGTTTTTTAACGAACACTAAGACAGGGTTTAATACTTTGCAAAATCAACGAAATGATGCATTTTTTAATCAATCTAAATCTGTCTATTTGAACAATTCGCTGAACGCCCTGGTCAAAAACACCGTTCATACACGGGCCAAAGCTTTAAACTTTGAATCGGGCTTACACCACAATATTACTAATCACAATTATGAAGCCAGCATTAACAAATTACAATCTAGCTATTCAGCATCTATTTATCACCAATACTATTTACCTTTTTCATTCTATGTAAGGCCGGTAAATAATGGTGGCTTACTGGTTAATCAGCAATCAAAACAAAAGCAATGTATAATAAGACAAAACATATTTGGTAAAATACTAGCTTGGAGGTTAAAAGGCCAATATCCTTCGAGTATGTTCTATAGTCAATTCAAAATATTTGATCAACGACATAAATATAAAATAAAACAGCTTACAATTGCTAATAACAACAACGTTGATGCAGCCGTATACGAGCTTAAATTGACGCCCGCTAAATCACAAGTACTATTTAAAAATAGCAAAAATTTTATAACATTAAAAAAACCTGTACGGTTAGTACAAAGAACTTACAAAACAAGCTTACAATTTTATTCAAATTCTAAACCTCACAACACTTCTAGCGACAATCAGCCGCCCATAAAATTATCCCCAGCAGACACCGGCTTGGCATGCTCTAAAAATACACGAAATCTAAAAGTATTACTAAAGAGCTTTAAAGACAATAGTATTAACAATTATTATATTAGTCGATTTTATCAAAGCGTTAAAACTAGTAGCATGTATAACAACCAACACAAGAATAGCATAAGCCCAACCAAACTCAAATCTCCAGTAACTCAATTATTTAGAACTAATTACGTTTTAAAAGCCTATAAGACCCAGACTAAGCAACTAATAGCGAAGCTACTTAGATATGATGAAAAAAAATTCTGCAATTATTATGACAAACTGATAAATTCAAACCAACTAAACCAATACCAAATGTTTGCTAAAAGTCCTTATGTGAACAATAAGTTGGCGGATATTATTTTTTTTATTAATCCTGAAAAAAATCAAAATCTAGTTAACCAAGCCAATTGTCTGAAAATTCCCACCATCGGCATAATCTCTGGTATGGCGTACAGTGAACTTGGCCGTCGCGGCTGCAATCATTATAATTTAAACAATCTTGTTAATTACCCCATTTTAGGTAATCCGTCCAGTCACTTTTTTGTTTATACCCTCGTTGGGGTGTTTATTAAAGCACTTAGCTCAAGCTAATTTGTAAGTAAGGTTGAACCAAGAATAGCTAACATATATTGTATGGGCAATGGCGACAAACGGTAATTGCATTATTCTATTTCATTACTAGAAAAAAAAATTGTTTAATTAAATTATTTATTTGATAAAACTAAAAGAAAAAATATCATAATTTTTAAAATGAGCCGAGCAAACCCAACCGCATTAAGAATTGCTAGCAAAACACAAAGCTCTATGTTTATAGGAATCAGTCAATATTATTTTGATGATCATGTTAAACAAAACATCAATATTTTCAAACTGACTGAGTTATTGAGTAGACAAATGGTTTTGCCTACAAATCAATTAGTTAGACATAATGTAGTCAATTCAAATAACTTTACTGTGTTGACTCCTCACTTATTACCAATTAATATAGTATGCGCAGCAAAACAACTCTTTTCTACAAAATTCACATTAAACAAAAGGCGCTTTTGTAGCGCAATTTTACATTACGTGCGCTGGTTACGAGATGATTTTAATAGCAATTATAAACGCTTTAATTCCAGCAATCCTCCTTTAAAATCTTTCAAACCTTATAAACTGCCTAATCAAGTAATCAATGCTATCAATGTTAATAATACCAGAGAAAAACATGCAAAACAAAATCATGTTCAATTTTGTGGTGTAACAAAAGCGAATCAAATAAATCATATATATAAATATTTTGTATTTAACCGATTCAAAAAAAACAACACAAATGTCAAGTACATCAAGGCCTTGGTACATCTGTCGAGTTTGGCATTTAAACGTGGAGCTGAGCAGAGCAAAACAACTAACATATATACGCAGACAAAAACAACACAACTTATTGATGGCAAGCTTTTGAACATGCAAAACTTCAAAAAAACGCAAAACCTTGTTATAGGTAATGGGGTTGGATTTCCTCTACCTGCACAATCTGCGGCTGCAATAGCAAGTGCCCCTTTATTACAAAAAGTTGACCAACTATGCAATTTTAGGCCCAACTACGAGCATACGACATGTAGTATGTTTTTACTGTCATTCCTAAGTTTATTGTATTTGCAAAATAAGCGACATAATCAAGTATCTGCGCCAATTACAAGCATCAGTTTAAGCAATCAACTAAAAATTGGACGACAAAAAACCCCGTTAAGTACAGAAAATGTAACCAAATTAAGACAAAATTTTACCGATCCTGTAGACAGCGGGTTAACTAAGTCTTGTTACGTTATCAGCCCTTATTCAGGTTTAAAAAAGTCAAACAACTCTACTTTTAGTAAGGTTCAAAAGCATATAAATTTCTTTCGCAATACAGTAAAGCCGGCGACTTCTCTAGAGTTGGTTATTTATCGCAGTTTCTGCGAACCTGCAGGTTTAAATTATATCAGTGCTTTAGAAAATAGGCTGTCCAAAAGCCGTTTGAATGCCAAATGGTCTAACGCTTTATTTAGACGATCATTAAAAAGCAACTATATTCCAAATTATAACAATGCACAAACAGGTTTGATACGAGTAAAAGCTCAAATGATATTTGAATTTTTATATGCTGTAAGTAATGGTAGAGAATTGAATGTAGACCAGAACAATTTTCCAAATCAACACACGCTAGATGTAGGAAATCGACGCCCATGGTTGCGAAAGGAGTCAAGTATTAGACTTTAAGGGTTTTACCCCCCCCCCCCCCCCAATCTATCCCTAGCTTACTTGGTGAAATAGGTAGACACGAAAGCTTTAAAAGCTTTTGCTCATTTGAGCATGCAGGTTCAAGTCCCGCAGTAAGCAAACCAAGCTCTGCATTCCGGTAGACAAACATTCGTATGTGTGTGCTGCGATAGCCTACTAGTTTGAAACTTTTTATTAATTTTTATGAATTCCCCATTAGAGCAATTTAGCGTAATAAGCCTGTATTCTGTACAAATAGGTTATATTGATGTTAGTTTAACCAATAGTGCTATCTATTGTATATTAACTGTAGCATGCATTCGCATAATATGGTCTACTTTATTCCTTGACGGTGGGCTTGTGATACCTAGTAGATATCAAGTAGTTAGTGAAATGTTGTATGAATTTGTTAGTGGATTAGTTTTAGAACAACTTGGTTCACATGAAGCACGAAAATATGTAGGTATTGTTTTTACTACATGGCTATTTATTCTAGCAGCTAATTTAATTGGTTTAATACCGTTTAGCTTTGCAACCACTGCACAATTAGTTGTAGCGTTCGGACTAAGCTTTAGTTTGTTTATAGGAGTTACTTTAATTGGTGTGTTTAAACACGGGCTTAGCTTCTTAAGTTTTTTTTTACCCGGAGGAGCTCCAATCGGGCTTGCTCCATTACTAGTTGTAATCGAAGTAATAAGTTACATTTTTAGACCAATTAGTCTGGGAGTGCGGCTGTTTGCAAATATTACAGCGGGACATAGCTTGCTTGCAATAATCGCTAATTTTGCATGGGCAATGGCGACAAACGGTTTATACGCAATATTATCTATAATACCAATCGTTGTAATTGTAGCTATTTATGGCTTAGAGTTAGCCGTGGCTTTTTTACAAGCCTATGTTTTTGCAGTGCTACTTTGTATCTATTTAAAAGACGCTATTGAACTGCATTAATTTGATGCACTACAAATAATCAGTCGATAATATAATATTATAAACAGTTTATTTTAATTGATTACAAAACATCATATATACTCACACGTTGAAACTCTAGGAACTATAGTTTAATGGTTAAAATAAGCGCCTGTCACGTGCTAGATACGAGTTCAATTCTCGTTAGTTCCGTGTGATTTAGTATAAAAATGATGTAAAAAACATTTTTTTACGGAAGTAAAAGTAGGAGAAATATTGATATAATGCCCAACTGTCACTACTTAAATCGAGATCTAAAACACTATAATAAAAAAACCAAGCATATAAAAGCATAAATAATAAATATAAAAGCATAAATAATAAATTATGGCCATCCAACAACCTATAAAACTAAAATCGCGCCCGTTTACTCTCAATTTTGGGCCTCAGCACCCTGCTGCTCATGGTGTTCTTAGATTAATACTATCTATGCAAGGGGAGCAAATTATAAAAACAGATACTCATATAGGCTTACTACATCGTGGTACAGAAAAATTAATTGAATATAAAACAGCCCTACAAGCGCTACCATATTTTGATCGCCTGGATTACGTTAGCGTAATGGCAATGGAGCATAGTTTTTGCTTAGCAATAGAGCGGCTAACAAATACGGTTATAAGTACGCGAGCAAAATGCATCCGAATGCTTTATGCGGAATTGACTCGTGTTTTAAACCACTTATTAGCAGTTTCCTGCTTCGCGATGGATACGGGGGCCCTGACACCGTTTCTATTTGCCTTTGAAGAGCGAGAAAAACTAATGGAATTTTATGAAAGAGTTTGCGGGGCCCGAATGCATTCGGCGTACTTTCGACCAGGAGGAGTCTCAGCAGATTTACCGGGGGGCATACTACAATCAATTCACCAATGGGCAGACCAATTTGCTTCCCGAATTGACGAAATGGAAGAGCTTCTTACGGGGAACAGAATATTCAAGCAACGTTTAGTTGACATTGGTGTGCTAAATGCCCAAGATGCAATTGCCTGGGGCGTCTCTGGCGTGTTACTACGTGGGTCTGGAATAGCTTATGATTTGAGAACGGCGCAACCTTACGAGCTTTATGACAAAGTGAAATTTAATGTGCCTGTTGGCGCAAATTCAGATTGTTATGATCGATATCTGTTAAGAATAGAGGAAATGCGTCAAAGCCTACGTATTATAAAACAGACGATCGACCTAATGCCTGCGTCAGGAACTACGTTGATTAGCCCAAACGATCAGCTTAACCTGCTAAGCCATAAAGCTGGTTATCAAGATCGCCCTTCAAGAGCTGAATTTAAAACCTCAATGGAGGGATTGATTAAGCATTTTAAATCGACCAGTAGCGGATTTGCTTTACCGGCGGGAGAAACATATTGTGCAACAGAAGCCCCAAAAGGTGAGTTTGGCGTATTATGTGTAAGTAACGGGACGAACCGCCCTTACAGAGTTAAAATAAAATCGCCAGATTATGCTTCGCTGCAAGCAATTGATTTAATCGGTCGAGGACATTATCTTGCAGATGTTGTAGCTATTATTGGCTCTTTAGATGTAGTGTTCGGATCTATCGACCGTTAGAAAAAGCTGATAAAGCAAAATTGTTTTTTAAAATGTCTTTAAATTTAACTATCTATTATATTATAGCATTGATCGCCCTAAGTGGTTTAGGTATTGTTTTTTTAAACTCTGAATCCATTTTAGCGATTTGTTTTTTCATCTTTGTATGGTTAATCGTTCAAAATGACCCCGTTAGCGCAAGTCTAGAGGAGCAAAAACAAAGCATACGATCTGAATTAATCAGCTGTATGATTCATGGGACTATGGATCAAATCAGTTTGCAAAAGCTAGTATGTTATAAGAAAATCCAGCTACTAGCTAGTTTAGAATACATAATGTACATCAAAAATGACTCATAATGAATCGTTTGTTGCTTGCAAAATACGCTTTAAAAGCTCAACTGGTTGAGCGTTTGATTGAAAATCAAAAGGTTGTAGGTTCAAGCCCTACTTAAAGCAGCTATACATACTGTATAATATTTGATTGTAATCATGCGCCATATAATATAGATAATATGAGCACTTGCAATCAAAATACAAACAAATTACAAATTAGTACAATTTGACAAATAAAACAATAAATACAATTAATATACTTTTAAAAAAGTAAGTAATTTAACTTAATTATAAGGCTATTAAATTGTATTGAAAACTAATACAGTGTGGCAGTAAAATAATTGTTTAATTAAACAATTATTTTAACTATTATTTTAACTATTATTTTAACTATTATTTTAACTGTATGTTTAGCCACATAATACGTAGACTTATAGCATATAGTAATGAAATTAATTTAATTATTAGATTAACTTGGCAGAATCGCCAATAAAAAACAAATAGAAAAAATAAACGATGTTATACGCATACGTTTGTAAAATAGAAATTTAACTAATTAAAATGCATAGTATCGATTTATTATTAGTAATCCCGGAATGTTTTCAAATTGTTTTAATAAACATACTTTTATTATTTGCAATTTGCTTTTCTTATTATAGCACACAAAATCTTACTAGAGACAAGCTTAGCCAGTCTGCATATGACCCTTTTGAGCCGTATGCCTCACCTAAGCTAAGCAGTAATACTGAGCATTTGAATACGAACTCATACAAAAAAAAAACGTTGGAACAGGCGGTTTATTCAAACCCCAATCAATTAGATCAATCGATACAGCAAAGCCTATCACCCGTGTATAGCCAAAATCACACGAAGTTTTCTCCTCGACTGGTTAGAACACAAACACAGATTACTAGGCCAAGTTATTCCTATATATCAACACCTGTAACTTTAATTGAGCCTATTATTCAATTGGTAATACTTAGCCTAATTTGTTGCTCAATACTATATGTCAATAGTCCGCTTACTTATGCAGTAGGTTTAACGGATTCAATAATATGGGATAGCTTAAGTAGGTTTATGAGCGTACTATTATGTGTTAGCGCCTCGGCATCGCTATTGTTAGGGCTTGCCGCTGTGAAACGCTATGGCCGATATGAATTTGTGTTCATAATCTGGTTGTCAGTAATTGGAATGCTGTGTTTACTAAAAAGTTATAATTTTTTAACTTTTTATCTCACTATTGAATTGCAAAGTTTAAGCTTTTACATGCTTGCAGCAATGCGCTCTAAAACTGAAGCTAGCGCAGAGGCAGGGCTAAAGTATTTTATACTCAGTGCTTTTAGCTCAGCAATACTATTATTAGGCATTACATTAATATATGCAGCAACTGGGTCGCAAAGTTTTGCAGATTTGAGTATTATAATAAATTATTTTCATTCAACTGCTGATAATAACCCAGCGATAGACCTCGAGCTTGTACCCGTTTCCTTGGCGATTGGATTAGCCTGTGTATGTGTAAGTCTATTATTTAAGCTTGCTGCAGCGCCTTTTCATCTGTGGGTTGCCGACGTATATGAAGGAAGCCCTACGGCTATTACGGCATTTTTTGCCATAACTGCTAAAATCGCCGCTGCGACCGCCTTGATACGTATTTTGGAATTACACATTACGATTTTTCAATTGCTACCATTGATAGCGATACTTAGTTTAGTAATTGGTAGCTTTAGCGCTATGCGACAAGTCAAGCTAAAACGGCTGATTGCGTTTAGTGGAGTTGCAAATGTTGGCTGGTTTTTGTTAGCATTAATTACAGGTCAATGGGATTTATTAATAGTACACCTGGTTGTTTACATACTGCTAAGTATTTGTTTATTTAGTATTTTTGTACTGCCTTTATTCAGAACACATCCAAACCTTGAATATCGACAAAGAATAAAACAAAATAATTCTGATCATATAGTTGATCACGGTACAGATAGTTTAACTATAAAATATATTAGTGATCTGAAGCAATTAAATAAAACAAATCCAAGTTTAGCACTAGCAATGGTGGTTGCTCTATTTAGTTTGGCCGGTATACCCCCATTTGCAGGTTTTTATAGTAAATACTTGATTATTAATGCCTTAACACAAACAGAGCAATATTTAACGCTCTCGATTGCCCTTGGTTGCGCAATTTTAAGCGCGTTTTACTATATTCGAGTAATTAAAACAATATATTTTAGCGGCGCAGGTGTGGCTTACTCATTTAATCCAAAATTACTAACATTATTACAGTTTAAACAAACCTATACACCCTCAGTTAGACAAACGGACGCTCAGCTTAATAGCACATTTTTTAAGCTGAGCCAAGCTAGCATACAAACAGAACAGACGAAAACTTTCACCAAAATCGATCATAAAAGTGTACGGCCAAACCAACAGCGATTTAAAATGTTCACAATTATGCCCGTATCTGCAAATGCCTATATCTGCGCTTTAAGTACAATAATAACTGTACTATTTTTTATAAAACCCGACTATATTTTTGTTTGCATAGCATTAAGTCAATAGCAAGCGTGACTTTTCTTATGCTATTGTATCACAATATATGTATATATGTATGATATATACTAATACGCCTAATAACACACACACTTTAAAGGTAGCTATGATGTAATGGTAAGCATAGCGCGCTGTGAATGCGTTCGTAAGGGTTCAAATCCCTTTAGTTACCAACAAACAATAAAACAATATAAATATTTTTTTAATGACTATTCTAATAGATACTTTTTGTGCATTACTTATAACGTGTGCAACTTTAGTTGTGCAAAGCTCAAACCCGGTTTATAGTGTGCTTTTTTTAATCCTAGCGTTTTTTAATGCTAGCGCACTGGTTTTGCTATCCGGTCATGACTATATGGCAGCATTATTCATTGTCTTGTATGTTGGCGCTATGTGTACATTCTTTTTATTTGCTATTATGATCTTAGATATAAAAGTTGAGCCAATATCAGAAAAGCGACTTAAGCAAGCACCAATTAATACAATAATTGCAATTATTTTTGCGTTACAATGCAAAAATATTCTAAATGAGTTTAGTAGTTCTTTTGCGAACGTCCGCTTACTACCCTATAACAAAGTGCACTTTGCAGAGTACTTGAATTATGAGCTACACTATTGCTTAAACTCAAGTATTCTGGATTATACAACCCAAATCTATAGTCTTGGATCTATACTTTACACTACCTATGCTTTGCAATTAATTATTGCCAGTTTAATCTTATTATCTGCTATGCTAGGTAGTATTGCCCTCACTCTAAGTCGTAGCACTACTGCTAAAGGACAACATATTTACGAACAAAACATTCGAGATTTTAAACTGACAATAACCAATAGTAATTAAAATAAGTATATCGTTTTGTTTACCTTATATAATATGTACGCTTAATTGTTTGTATAGTTATTAATACATACACGCTATTGTAGTTTTAAAAGCCCGAATGCTCTAGCATCCGGTATCTCAAACTACAATTATAAGACTTGTTAAAGCAATGTTTACTTTAAAACCGAAGACTGCTGGATGAAGTATGCATTTGTGCATTACTACGCCCAAAACACCCCACGCGCCACCCCCATTTTTTCAGTGTAAGAGCCTTTACAAAATGACTGATTACTCAATCATACGCGCTTATTTTGTTCAGTCTATATAAGGAATAAAAAAAAACGAACTTATCAATAAATATATATAATAAATATAAAAAATAATAAATATAAAATATATAATAATAAATATATATAATAAATATAAAAAATAATAAATATAAATATATAATAATAAATATATATATAAATAATAAATATATAATAAAAAATAATAAATATATAATAAAAAATAATAAATATATAATAAAAAATAATAAATATATAATAAAAAATAATAAATATATAAATAATAAATATATAAATAATAAATATAAAAAATAATAAATATATAATATATATATAATAATAAACAAAACAATAAATTTTTATATAATAAATATAAAAAATAATAAATATAAGGATAGTTAGCTAAGTTGGTTAAAGCGCTGCTTTGCTAAAGCAGTTGTCCCTTTGGGCTTCATTGGTTCGAGTCCAATACTATCCGAAAATGTACCACAGCTTTATTTAATATCAATAACTATATTACGCAAAACATTGCAAAAAAAATTAATAAGTATAGTGCTACATTTGTATTATAAATGAATAAACTAAAAATCTTGGTGAAATCAACCCATAATATAACAATGAAACATCAAAAATGTATCGATCAACAAGTACTGAATTGGTGCCAATTCAGCATTCAACGCTACCAATTAACGGAAAATAACTGCGTATTTTCCGTCGGGTTAGCCGGCGATAAGTACACAAACCATGCCAATTTAAAAAACAATACCGGCAAAAACGTATTAATTGAGTCAAACGGATACGCCAATATGACAAAAGCGCACTTTAATCACCCAAGATTATGGAATAGTATTACGCAAATTTGTTTACATGCAACAACAAAAAAGTTACTCTCACAAAGCGAATTATACACTGCTTTTTACAAATGTTTTTGTTGTTGTGGCCAAACCCCGCGGTTAATTAAAAGTAAACAGCCAATCGCGGCCTTTAAGGTAATCAAAGGAGCTGTTGTCGGAGTGAAATGTCATCTTCGTAAAAAGTCATCACATTTATTTTGTTATAAATGGTCTTTTTTGTCAGCTGACCTTAACACCTCTCAACTGCTAATAAGTCCCGAGCCAATCATGTTAGCTCAAAAAAGCAAAACCTTTACAGTGTTAGGCCATGGGACTATTGGGATTAATAACGTGTTTATTTTGCCCGAACTTGATAAGTTGAACTATGCTTTATTCCAGCCAATTCCAGGATTTGACCTAACGTTTCATTATACATAGGTGGTCGTAGTATTTCGACCACCCAGGGCTTTTGTTTGATGCAGGAGTCTATAAAGAATAAAACAATATTTTAAGTTTAGTTTATATAGTTACAAAATAAAATGAGTTATAAGCAAAGTATACTAAATAGTTGGAGTAGCGTAAAAAAACACAAAGAACAATCCATTGCTGCTTCAGAACCTCGCAAGGATGTAAGCAAATACTACAAAGCAATTAACTTTTCTCTGTCCGGGCTTTGTCCAAAAAATAACGAGAACAATTTAGTGAAACCCACGTATATTCGGCCGTTTCGAGTAATGGTGTTAAAGTTTAATACACCGGAAAGCTCGGAAAGCCATCATAGCGTCGATGTTAGTTCTGTTTTTAATAAGCCACCAAAAATGGCAATTCTAAAGCATTCGAAAAAAATAAAAATTTCAAAGCAATTTGCTCACTGGGTCGAGCCTTACACCTTACTGAAAAAGCAACACATGGGATTATTACCAGAGTTTTGCAACATTCATGATATTGTAGGCTCCGATATTAACATTTACGAATACGAATTATATATAAATTCAAACTGTCAAAAAGTAATTCTGACAAAACACCATATTAGCAACATAGTTGCGCAAACATTGTGTAACACACAATATAGCAACGGGGTTTATCAGTTGTCGTATACACAGCACTCAGGGGTTATGGGTGCATTTATTTTGAAAAATATTAACTGTACAAACTTTTATAACAGCGCCACAATTTACTATATTTCCGATTACGAATTAAAGCAGTGTGCATTATCAAATTTTGCTAATAAACGGGTCGTTGAATTTAGCAAATGGGAAAATCACGGCAACAACTTTATATCCAACCAAGCAACAGAAAAATTTGCCCATTTGCTTGGAAATACATTAACCAGCAGTGAGCAAATAAGATCAAGTTTGCTTGGGGGTTTGGTAAGCAATAGTCTTATTAGTAATTTGCAGTCAATAATTAGTCTAAGCGTCTTGAACAGGTATAAAAGCCCTTTGCATAGGCTAGCTGCACTTTTAACTCACCGTCAAGCCCAGATAGACTCTTTTTAAATAGCATAATTAGCAGCTGGTATAGTATATTTGGTATTACGTGGGTTTGCAAAACCTAAAATAATGGTTCAATTCCATTTATCAGCTGTCACATCCTATACGCTAAGCAAAATTAGTAAAAGGCTTGTACGTGTATTTTGTTTTAATATTGTATTGTAGTTCGCAAAGCAAAATAAAAAAAGCAGGAATTTAAATAATCCTTTTTTTATTGAACTGAATTACAATATATATTTCATAATTTACATTAATTACATTACATAAAATCTATGTTAATACTAGGCACGCACTTAAACCAAAATCAGCCACTGTTAGTATCGTTACAGTCTATATTTGGGTTAAATAATACAAAAGCTTTAAAGATTTGCTCTTTAGTGGGCGTTAACCCAAATGCGAGGCTTGCTAAACTAAGGGTCAATCAGCTTAATAAGCTTACACGAATTTGCCGAGAAGAGGTCGAGACAAGTCTAACCAGACATATACAAAACGACGTGCAGCGTTTAGTTCAATTGAAGCACTATCGGGGAACGCGCCATATGTTTGGTTTGCCTTCTAGAGGTCAAAGAACGCGCACAAATGGTCAAACTTCAAAAAAAATAAAACCCGTTTTAAGTTCAATATCAAGACTTTCGGGCAAAGTAAAGGGTCGAAAGGGATAAGGCAGCTTATAACAAGCTCTATGTATAAAAAGAACTGTCACTTACGTTGGATGAGCCTATGCACGCGTTTTGAAAGCCCTTTTTAGCCATCGTGTCAATAAGTTTCAATTGTGTTGTTTGAAATAGCGAAATTGGCGGAAGTGGTAGACGCGGTGGTTTTAGGAACCATTCTATTAAGGGTGCAGGTTCAAGTCCTGTGTTTCGCACGAAAAAAAAACAGATTATGAAATGCCACAATTAGACGCACTGACCTATTTTTCCCAATATGTATACTTATTTATTACATTTAGCGCAGTATATTATTATGTACTACATTTCATAATACCTAGAATTGTTAGCACTTTAAAAATTCGTCAAAAACTAAATAGTTTAAATCTTAGCCAAGCTGAAAACTATAAAAGCACTGCGCACTCTAACCAGCAACGGGGTGACTCGGACAGTACGCAGCTGTTAGAGGTATTAAGTCAGAATTATAAAAAACCATCTGGGTTAATAGAAACCAGTAACGCCACTTTACAATATAACCATTTGCTTAACCAAGCTTGGCTTGCCAATACCAGCCAGGCTAGCGCCGCTGAGTCAGCAAATAAATGGCTTAATAGTACAGTAGCACTGCAATTGGCACACAATCTACGTTTAAAAAAACTATTATGTGACCATATTGTAAGAAGAATCACAACTAACTAAATCGTTTTATAGTGAGGCTATTTATAAAGCATCGAGATAGCGTCATTATAGTATGATAAAATCCGAATTAAAATAAAATACCCAGAGCAGCAAAAAAAGCATTCCGATTTATCTAGTGCTAAAAAGGTTACAACACGTAAATGTACTTATTGTTGTCTAGTTAGTAGTGTTTAGTTTTTCGATTGAAAGAATTACTCAGAGCCTTTCCAACTGCTCTTTATTGTTTGTTTATTCTTTACATACAAGTAAAATAAAAACTTACGCGTATAAGAAGAATAATTAGAATAATTTTAAAATTTAATTTCATATGCAAGACACAGCAGCAAAACTTATTGGCGCAGGATGCGCGACAATTGCCTTAGCCGGTTGCGGAGCAGGAATCGGTATTGTATTTGGATCTTTAATTACCGCAGTAGCTAGAAACCCGAGCTTAACAAAACAACTGTTTAGTTATAGTATTTTAGGCTTTGCGCTAACAGAAGCTATTGCTTTGTTTACATTAATGGTAGTGTTTTTAATTCTTTTCGCAATGTAAACCAGTACAATATAATAATCAAATAATACCAATTATTTGATTATTTATAATATATACCCCCGGGTGTTTAGTTTAATGGTAAAACCTTGACCTTACAAGTCAATGATGGCAGTTCGATTCTTCCAACACCCACAATAATAACATAATAATAAGTGAATTTCATAAGTATTTGAAAACGTTTTCGCACCTCATTGAGTTTATATTTTATAAGCTTCTAAGCAAGCTACAATAATGTAGCTTGCTTATGTTACGCTATTTGTTCAACGAGTTTTACAATTTAATATTAAAATACAGTACATGCAAAAACAGAACAATTATAAAACACTACGCTAACTCAATTGGTACCAAACAAAACGAACTAATTTAAAGGTCGTAAGAGAACCGGTATATATAAACACTTTTTGTTTTTGAGTGCATGCCTGTATAGGATTATAAACGTATAGAGCAACTTATTGAAGAACAAATTAAGCCAGCCTTTAAAACTAGTTAGAACAGCAATTAGAACTAATTACAGATGATAAAATCTAATCTTGTATATGTTTTTTTTTGAACTTTGTATTTCCAAATACTACTTTTAAGCTTATTAAAAAAAAATGTAGTGATATACGTTGAGCAATCGCAATTAAAATTGAATCATTGCGAGCAAAACTGCAAAAAATTTATACTTTTATGGTTATGGAAGGTTGCCAGAGTTGGTCTAATGGGCCCGTTTTGAAAACGGGTGTTTTCAAAACGCGGGAGTTCGAGTCTCTCACCTTCCGCATAAAGCTAGCACTAACACACCTGGTGAGGCGGAGAAAAAAATTAATTAATAAAATATTAAGGTTGCTTGAAAAGCTTTTGAAGCTCTGTGGTTGAGCGCCAAGCTGTTAACTTGGATGACGCAGGTTCGAGCCCTGCCAAAAGCGTGACAAAATAATGTTGGAAAAAAACAATTGTAAGGACGTTGATTGTGCGTCCCTTTTATTGCGACAGTTGGGATTGACGCATGCTAGTGTAGTGCTACTAAGCACTGCGCGTACAGGGTAGGAATGCATGAGAATAAGCTAAAGTAATTCTGTTTAAAATACAAAAAAAATAAAAGTGTCTTTAGGGTTTTCATGGACGATTAGGTTGTATTGTCTGGTAGATCGTAGCCGATTATCGTTAACTGCATTGAGAGGTAGAGCAGTACCAGCTGTGTAGTAAGCACAGCCGATCATTTGATTGCAGCAGCGCAAAACATTTGCCAATGAGCGAAAGCTTGAGCGAACCAAACTGGTAAGGGAATGAAGGAGAATTCTGTAAACCTTTAATGCTAGGGAATAACTAGAGCGTACCTAGAGAGAAGAACGGACTAATGCTGGTGCCAGAAGTCTCGGTTAGGCCAGTCGTTCGAGCAATAAAGATCATGATTGGGCGTAAAGCGTTCTTCGGCGGTGCTCTTTTGTCTACTATGTAGGCTCTAGAACAACTCGTTTGACAGCGACTAATAGAATTGAAAAGTCACCGATAAAATGGGAATAATTTTTTAGGAATATCACTTGCGAAGGCAATTAGTTGGGTCAAAACAGTAGCTTAGGAACGAAGGAATGGGGATCAAATACCATTAGATACGGTAGTAGTCCATTCAGTCAACGATGGCTTTTATGTCTTGGCCTTTGGCCTTGAATAAGCAAACGCGGAAAAAGCCCGCCTCAATAGTACGAGCGCAAGCTTAAAATTGAAACAATGTGCGACAAGTATAACTTATGCAATACAGCACACGTCAATGTGTAGCTGTTTCGCCAGAGGCCCGGCGTACCCTAGAACCGGCCTGCGTATAGTAATCCTGTTACTATGGGTGGGAAGACCCGCGGATAGGGCACCCTGTCTAAGGATAACGAGAGTGAATCAGCCTTGAGGCTTCGAAAAATTTGATGTGCCGATGTTCAACATTAGTGCATTCTGGCAAAATGCGACGGCGTTCATTGTTGGCGTCGTTGGTCCTTGCAGCCGGCGGAGTAAAGTTGGATCCTAAAGACAGGAAAGGTGCATAAGGGTGAACTTGGTAAACCCTATAGGTTCCCCAATTCTTTGGTGGAGGGCCGGTCGCAAGACGAGCTATCGCCTAGAGGGCAGAAGAACGCGTAAAAAGCTAACGTGGCTCTGTAATGGAGCTAATAGATACGAATAGTATCGACCTGAAAGGGTGCCGACTTACGTAAGGTGCTTCCGACACAAGACTCGGAATTTATCGCCGCGTATCTTTTAGGTAAGGCGGGAACTCTTGACACCTGTAGCATGAAAATGACCAGCGACTCAGGAGAATCTTTAATAATTAAATATGAAAATAAAAACGATGAATTACCAAGAAATAGATTGGAAAACTTGCCATGAAAAATTGACAGTTCTACAAGCTAGACTTGTGGAGGCTCATAGAGCTAAAGACGCCAGAGGCATAAAAGACTTACAGCGGAGCATCGTTACGAGCTTCTCTGCGAGAGCACTGGCAGTGAGAAGGGTAACCTCCAATAAAGGAGGAAATACCCCTGGTGTGGATGGAGAGAAATGGGATAGTCCTCGCAAGAAGATGAACGCCATAAAAGAGCTCCAGCACCTAACACAGAAACCGGGAGAGTACAAAGCGAAGCCTGTAAAAAGGGTATTTATCCCAAAACCAGGCAAAGCTGAGAAAAGGCCGCTTGGTATCCCGACCCTCACGGATAGGGCAATGCAAGCGGTCTATCTCTACTCCATAGACCCGCTGGTGGAAGAAACGAGTGACTCAAATAGTTACGGATTTCGACCATACAGGGGAGCCCGGGAGGCCACCGCTAAAATTCGAGACACGCTAGGAAATATAGTCCGAACTGGCTGCTAGATGCCGACATAGAAAAATGCTTCGACAGAATCAACCACAATTGGCTGCTGGAGCACGTCCCTATTGTCGACCGAGAGGTCCTACAAACCTGGCTTCGAGCCGGTGTAGAAACTGGTACAGGTACAGAACCTGTCGGGTTAGGGGTGCCTCAGGGAGGTGTCATATCGCCCACACTGAGTAACATCGCACTAAATGGTCTTGAAAAGTGCGCTCAGGAGTGCACAGCACATATGGTGTCACGACGTGAGAGAACGAAAGTGTATCTCATTCGTTACGCGGACGATTTCATCGTCTCAGGAGCGAGTAGAGAAATCCTTGATACAGCTAGATCCGGAATTGAAGCATTCCTGGAACCTAGAGGCCTAAGACTTCACCCTGGAAAAACCAGAGTTGTTGAAATAAACAGAGGGATTTGTATTTCTCGGCTTCGAGTTCTCCAAGAAGCCTTTAAACTACAAGCTAAACATGCCGAGCCGATACGACAGAACTCGAAAGAGACTGGTAGTAAGACCAAGCAAGGAGAATATAAAGAAGCTGAAATCCACTGTTAAAGCAACACTCACTCCGGGGAGACCAATCTCAGGAGTAATCAGAGACTTGAATCCAAAACTCCGCGGGTGGTCAACTTCAGGGTAGGGAGACATAGCCCGAATGTGTTCAAATCGCTAGGAAACTGGGTATGGAGAAGGATGCTGCGGTGGGCTCAAAGAAAACACAGTATCCGGAACATCGAATGGATCAAGGACAGATACATCAGCAAATCTAAATGGAGAAGTAACCACTGGTGTAGGGTCTCCAACCCGATATCTCCTGGACATCAGCACAGTGACACATATGTTTATACCAACGTTTCCCAAAGATCTGAACCCTTATACTGAGGCGGACAGGAAGAAACTAGACGTCCGGAATCTGACAGTCGCGAACAGCAAAGACAAGGACAATATCAGGAAAAACCTGATAAAAAGGGACGGAGGATTGTGCCCAGTCTGTGAGACAAGTATTCTAGAAACTAACGAACCGATTGAACTGCACCACTTAACTGGTATCAGCGAAGGAGGTACGTGGAAACTAGAAAACTTAGTGCTTTTACACGAAGCCTGTCACAAAAGTGTAACTCACAACGAAGCGCTGAAAAACGAACTTCGAGAATCATATAACTCTAATAGGCCCGCTATGTCTGCCTAAAGCTATAGGCATGGCGTGGAAATGCTAAAGCCGGATGCGCTGAAAGGTGCATGTCCGGTTTGAAGGGGGGGAAAGCCCGCGAGGGCCTACCTATCCCGATTAATGCGTGGAGATTCAATATGGTGGAACATGCGATTTAATTCGTCGCTACGCGCTAACCTTACGCGGTCTTGATTAATTACAGCAGCTTAGTTTGTAAACAAAACTAAGTATGTAATTATAGCTTTGCATGGTCGTGGTCAGCTCGTTTTTTGTAAAGTTGGGTTAATTCCATAAACGAGCGAAACGCGCATATTTATATTAACTAATTTCAGTTAAGCTTGAGATGTACCTATAAATCACAGCGAAAGAAATTTTCGAGGAAGGGCGCATCATCACAGATCCTCATGAAGTTCATGATCGCGGCTATACGCGTGTTACAATTGATAAACCAAACAGTAGCAATTATGCAAATAAGTGCGAATCTGTAAACCTTATCTAAACGGATTGCATTCTGCAACTCGAATGTATGAAGCAGGAATCATAAGTAATCGTTTTAAAGAATTGAAACGGTGAAATTTGTTCATCTCCGGCTATTAATAGCCCGTCAATGCCTGGTTAACGGGTGTACAGGAAAAGTGTAGATTGTATACCTATATTTGATTGTATATTTGGCAGCCGGGCATAAGTCGTAACACAGTAATCGTACCGGAAGGTGCGGTTGGCGCCATTTTCACTTTTTTTTTAAACTTTATTAAAAGGGTTTAAGTTTAAAAAAAAGGTATAGTAATAAAACATATTTTTTGCAGGTTAGAGTAATTGGTAACTTGCTAGGCTCATGCCCTAGAGATTTAGGTTCAAGTCCTAAGCCTGCAATTAAAAATAGTTTACAGCGCTACTTTTAAACTCGTTAAAAACTACAATTAAAAAACCTGTGCAACACAATAAAACAATTCTATGTATACGCTGGAATTGAAGCCTAATGGTTTGGCACATGATTGTAAATCATGCGAAGTTGTTCATTGAAGGTTCGAATCCTTCCAATTCCAAAGCGATTATTGCAATTAAATTTAAAATAAATTCTAATAACTGTTTAACTACCAGATTGTTGGTAAAAAAGAATAAACAATTATAATAAATTAAATATACAGCTTAAATTAAATAGTACGAGTGCTATAAAAATACCTACGCGGTAATAGTTTAATGGTAAAATTTTTGACTTCCAATCAAGTAATGTGGGTTCGATTCTCACTTACCGCTAAAAAAAAGTATATGCGGTACAAAATTTATTTATTTTATAACCAGTATAAAATTTATTGTATAACCGGTATAAAAATAAGCGTATCTGAAGTTTTTTTAAACCAATAAAATAAACATATTGTTTTGTATTGACGAAAAAGAAGGCACCAAACCCATTTCGAACTTGACTCTGCCTAGCAAATCAATAGCCCATAGCCGCAAATGTGTGCGAACTGCTGTTGCTTTTTAAGCTGCTTTAATAGAAATGACTTATAGCCCCTGAGTGGTATGTTATTTGTATTTTGTTTTTAATCGTATTAAAAAGGGTGTAGTTCAACAGGTAGAATAGCGCATTCCAAATGCGCCGGTTGCAAGTTCAAGTCTTGCCACCCTTGACAAATTGCAGTAATTTTGTAACACTATATTAATTTATACTGTTCAATACAAGATATAGCAATTCTGTTGATTTATAACCGATGCAACCTGAGGAAGGATTGACTACATAGGAAGAGCGCTTTTACTGCGAAAAGGGCTTGGAGAGTTGAGCAAGTCCATGTACTAGGGATGGTGTAAGGCCCCCCCTTTTATATACTTGCCTATATATTCAATATTAGAATATCGATTTATATAGATTTATTTCTATTTTACTAGTTTATTCGAATGTTTTCATTATAGAATTCGTCTGATAAGCCCGTTCTCTAAGGTGGAAACACTGTCTAAAACAGCATACACCAAAACTCAATGAACTAAAAGATTTTATTAATTGAAGGAAAAGAAACCAACCGGGATTGCGCTAGTAGTACAGAGCGAAAGCGCAAAAGCTTAAATAATTTTTGTTTACGGTCGAACTTAAGTGGAATCCGGACCAGAGAAAGTTATAGTCTTGTAGATTGTAAACAAAAAAAAAAGTGCCGCAATTAAAATATACTTTATTTGCGCACATATTAGTACTTATTGCGACATTTATATTATATAATACGCGTTATATATATAAAGTTGCGCAATAAATGGGCAAGTTAGTGGTTTTAAACTGCTAAATTATTGACGGATACCACTCTGTTGGCTAAATACTCTATGTAGATCGATAGTGAATCAGTACTGTAAAGGAATTAGGAAACAAGAATGCCATTGCTTCTCTGAATACAAGTCCCGAAACAGGTTGCTTATAATGACTTTCAGTTTGGCAGTTATAATGTTGAATAGAAAGGTTCCTTTTGAATCATGAGCTGATGACTTTGTGTTGGTTTAAGGCGTATTATTAATCGTGTATTAATATAAGTGGCTTAATTTATTAAAAGTAAGCTTATTATGAAAATAATCATAAAAAACTAACACAAGACGCGAAACGAAGTGAGCTTAAGTAGACCAGGGGGAAGGTTGCCGGAAGGTAGTTGGACGCCCGAAGTGGTATGCGTTGCAACGCATTCATATGAGTTTATTTAAGTGGCGAAATACCAATCGAACTTCGAAATATCTCGTTTTTTGCGAAACCTTTTTAGGAAGGGGGCCTGCAAAATAAATGCTAACTAGGTAGAGCGCTGTAAAACTGATGGGAGGGAAACTTTTACTGAGGTGTTGCAAACCACAAATTAGGAGCATTTTGCCAGGTACTCAGTCAGTGCGGGACAAGCTGCATTTGACAAGAAGGAAACAGCCTAGACTATTAATTAAGGCCCGCAAATAGCGCTAAGTGAGAAAGTAATTAACTTCACAAAAATTAGTAGGACGTTTGATTAGCAGCATCTACCGTTTAAAGAAAGCGTAATAGCTCACTACTATAGTTTAGTTGTTGCGAAAATTTAGCCGGACTAAGCGCTATGCCGAAATTATAGCTAACTGGAAACAATACAATCAGTTAGAGTAGCAAAACGAACCATGTTGACAAAATTATGTCGGTAAGACTTAATGAAAATATTGGTTGTGAATATATCAGCTAGAGTAACATATAAATTGAGATTATTACTTAAGGCAGCTTTGTATTAATGAGTACGAGTGTTATAAAAGCATTTTTTTAATAATAAATTATACTATTTATTACTTGAATTAATGCAAAGTTGTATTAATTCAGAACAGTATCTCAATGATCGGAAATCCTGGGTTTTCTACACAACTATTAAAGATGTAGTTAAAAATACGGTCCCTAAGTATCATAAAGGCTACGATGGGTACTTGCTGTGTCCAACAAAACCTTATTCATAGGTCTGTTGCAGGAAACAGTAGCAAGGAATTACGTTACGCGTAGCATAATATTTGTCTTATCTTATTTTACGCGTATTATAAGCACCGTACTAAAACTGACTCTGGTGGATTGGTAGATTTTACTAAGATTTGGTTATAATCGCTCGTAAGGAACTCGGCAAATTGCGCTGGTACTTTCGAAAACAGCGGTCTAAAAGTGGTGTTTTAGATCTCAGATAAGAGAACTGGGTGACAGTTTACTAAAAAGTGCGACAAGAAGCATATTATTGCAATTCGGAAACCCGACCACTAGTCGGATAGTGTGAACCTACTTGCACCTGCGTCTAGGGTAACTTGGGGGTGGGAAGCTGCAAGGACAATGTAACTAACTATCTTGTGCTGAAGATAGAAGTGCTAGGTTGATTCTATATGATTAAGCGAAAGCTAACTCAGGTATAGGCCTCGTGAAGACTGTCACTGTAAACAGCAAAAGCTAGTACAAAGTACGGCGAATCAGTGTTGGGCTTAGATAGGGGCTCCTTTTTATGGCACCTATATCCGACCACATAAGCCTCGGGGTAGACTGAGAATCTAAGTAGAATGTAAACGTGTAATAATGTGAACTTGGTAAGTCCCATATGCACTGCTATGCAGAGGTTTGGTAGCAATGCTGAATATCGCATAGGGGATAAAAGAACGGCTCAAAAAGCGAATGTCTCCCTGTAATGGGGAGGATAATCTCGAATGGGGTGCACGAAAGTGAGCAGACTTGAGTCATTGGTAAATGTGTGACTAACTTGGTCATAACGCTGGGTTCCCAGTTAAAAAGCATGAATTAAATTAATGATGAAAAAATTTAAAGATGAAAAATACGCGAACACAATGGAATATGATCGATTGGAGAAAATGCGAGCACGATCTCGCAATACAACAAAACAAGCTAGTCATTGCCGCAAAGAGAGGCGACCTTGATAAAATAAAAGAAATACAGAATCAAATGGTAAGGATGTTCTCTTTAAGAGCACTTGCAGTCCGGAAAGTCACTAACAATAAAGGTAAAAGGACTGCCGGGGTTGATGGAAAGAGATGGATGAGATCCTCTCAGAAAATTGAAGCTGTTACACAGCTGAAAGACTTGTCAACATACAAACCTCAACCTGTTAAACGGGTATGGCTTCCAAAACCCGGCAAGAACGAAAAACGACCCTTGGGCATTCCAACGCTATATGATAGAGCTGTTCAGGCACTTTTCTTATATGCCTTGGAGCCCATCACGGAAACATGGGCAGATAAACGAAGTTTTGGATTTAGAAAAAGTAGGTCAACGCATGATGCTGCTGAATATATCCGACTTATGTGTGCGAGTAAATATGGCAAGAGATACGTCCTTGAAGTGGATATTAGGAAATTTTTCGATACTATAAATCACAATTGGTTAATAGACAACACACCTATGAACAAACAAATGCTTAGAAAACTTCTCAAAGCTGGGGTTTTAGAGTACAACCGACTGGAACCTGGTGAAGCTGGTGTACCACAAGGTGGGGTACTAAGCCCAACCTTGGCAAACCTAACTCTAGACGGACTGGAAAAAGAACTAGCTGTCAAAACTGGGACTTTCTTAGTTAGATATGCTGATGACTTCGTCATCACTGGCAAGAGTGTTGAGCAATTGAAAAGTGCAAAGGAAACCGTTGTTGACTTCCTTAAACCAAGAGGATTAAAAGTAAACTTGGAAAAAACGAAAATATCCAGAATCGAAGAAGGGTTCGACTTCCTAGGATTTCATTTTCGAGAGTACCCAGATGAAACTAGAGCAAAAGGAAAAAAGAAAGGCATATTTCTAGTTAAACCTACCAAAGGCAATATACAAAAAATATGTCGTAAAATCTCTGAAATTGTGAAAAAGTACCCGAGTGCAGAAGCCGGGACCCTCACTAAACATCTTAACCCTGTCATTAGGGGATGGGCTGAATACTATCGAACTGTTAGTAGCAGAGACGCGTTCAGGAAAGTAAGTAACCATACGTTCCGAAGCCTACAAAGATGGGTATATAGAAAGCACGGCCGAAGCAAAAGAAGGGAAAATTTAGCAAGGTACTTCAAAACAGTTGCTACCAACAAAACACTCAACAACTGGGTGTTTAGCGGCGTCAATGAGAGAAAACAACCTATTACTCTCTTTCAAATTGGTAATACCAATTTTAAGAAACACACCATGATTAATCTTGAAAAATTCAAGAATCCGTTTTTAAATGATGACGCGGGCTATTTTATCAAACGATCAAAAAGTCTGGTTCTGAACAGTGTCATCTTTGACAAAAGAAAGAAACAAGTCATCATAAATCAGCAGGGAAAATGCGTTCGATGCAATATGCCATTTGAGCACGAAGACATAATAGAGCTCCATCATACTAAACCTTTCAAGGAAGGTGGCAGTAGTAAACTGAAAAATATGCAAGCCTTGCATGTCGAGTGCCACAGACAAGTAACTTTTGAGCAAGGCGCTGAAAAGAGCGGCGGGCGAGCAACAAAATAATGCTAGCCACATTATCAAAGCCGTATGAAGGGAAACTTTCACGTACGGTTTGAACGGGGGGAAAACTGGGCGACCGGTCTACCTATCCGACTCTTAGCGTCCTGCCAATTTGAAACAAGACGTATAGGATGTGACGTTTGCTAACGGCCACTAATTTAAGTAATCTGTTGTAAAAGATAGATCAACAAGATGTGGTGACGAGCGGCCGTAACTATAACGGTCATAAAGTAGCGAAATTCCTAGGCATTTAATTGGTGTCCTGCATGAATAACGTAACAACCTGGTTGCTGTCTCGCGAGCGAAAACCGTGAAATAAGAATATCGGTTAAAATACCGATTAGGCTGTCTTAGACGATAAGACCCTGTGAAGCTTTACTGTAACCTAACATTGCGATCGGTTTTTTATCTTACAGTTAGGCGGGAGGTAACGACAATGGAAAACCGCTAGATAATAAATTGGTCGCTTTTATACAAGATTACTTTTTAATCTATAAGATATTTATATAAGCAGCTTCATAGAACATCGATTATGCAAATAAAAGACAGTATATGTAAGTAAGGCTTATATAAAACACTTTAATTAACAAAGATCGAAGACAGTGTTAGGTGGGCAGTTTACTTGGGGCGAGGTCTGGCTAAAAGGTAACGCCAGAGAGCAAAAGGTATGCTCAGTATTGTCGGAAACAATATGTAGAGCGTAATAGTATAAGCATGCCTGATTATAAGACTGACAAGTCGAATAAAGACGAAAGTCTGCTATAGTGACCCTCACACGCTATGTGGAAAGGTGTGAGATCAACGAATCAAAGTTACTCCAGGGATAACAGGGTAGTCCTGGCTTATAGTTCTTATAGACGCCAGGGTTCGCCACCTCGATGTTGCCTCAGGTCATCCTGGAGCTGAACAAGGTTCCAAGGGCGCAACTGTTCTTTGCATAATGACCTACGTGAGGTGAGTTTAAACCGCCGTAAGGCAGGTTTGGTTCTATCTAGACAGCCATATTTATTTAACCAAGCACTAGAATTCCACTGTACGAAAGGACCCGGAATTCCGCGCCAATGGTTTAGCAATTGTTTTGAAAAAAGCATGGTTGCAACGCTAAGCGTGAAATGTTAATTGCTGAAAAACTATCAAGCAAGAAACAATTGTAAAGGTTATAAGAGATCGCATTTGCGTAAATAGGCGCGGGGTGTAAGCTTTGTAATAAGCTCAGCTACCGCGTACTAATTTTTTTTAATTACAATAACTATAGAAACACTGAAAACTGTCCATCTAATATTTTTCTCAAGAAAAAAACTGAATAGCTTCAACAGTTTATTTCAGATGCTTTCAATAAGATTACAGCAATTAGTTAAAGTTCTGCGGTGCCCTTTGATAAAAAAATAAAGTTATAAAAAGCCAGCCTTTTTATATTGTTTAGCGTCCCGTTAAACTGTAAAGCAGATGAAAGCCCAGAAAAGCACAAACTCCGGAATAACATATTAAATAGTAAACCCCTTACTTTAGTATTCTGGCTCTTGTAAGGGATAGAATCATATTTTAGACATTTTGTAACTAATACTTGTTATAACATATGGTGACTATCATGCTATTATCATAAAATCTAATCAAAGTTTATTGATACTGTTCTAGTGTGCATAGTAAACATACGGTGCTTGTCTTTCTGTTCCAATCAATGAATAACACGATTCACCAAGCGACCTAATTCTGCAAATGTTATACATAGAATTAAAAATCTGTTTTGTACTCTATCTAGCTGGGTTTCTAAACGCTGTGAGTACTTAAACTTTAAATAATAATCACCTATATCTAGTGTATTGATATTTGGTTTTTATATTATTCAAAACCGCTTAATCAGTAGTGAAATAGAAGGGTGTATTGATTCGTTAGTCTATGCACTATAAAAAAGCTTTAAACACACAATTGAGAGTTGATATAATGCTCTATAAGTAATTAGCTCAAATCATTAAATTGTACACTAATTATGATAATATAAAAGCAGAGCGGTAATAGTTTAATGGTAAAACTTTTGATTTGTAATCAAACATTGTGAGTTCAAGTCCCACTTATCGCTAAATTTGCCTTTAAATCGACTAACATTGATTTACTGGTTTATGCATAAATAAAATTTATTACTATGTTTATAATTGAACAGTCAAAAACTTTAAGTACAAGCGGAGTACGTAAAAATTTAAGCGTATTAAAACAACCAGCTTTAAGTGTAATTAATGATCATTTAATTGCATACCCTACACCCTCAAATCTGAATTACTTTTGGGGGTTTGGTAGTTTAGCTGGAATTAGTTTAATAATTCAAATAGCTACAGGAGTTTTTCTTGCGTGTCACTATACACCCGAAGTAAATTTAGCATTTAGCTCTGTAGAACATATTATGCGAGATGTTCAAGGTGGGTTTATACTGCGATATATGCATGCTAACGGCGCAAGCATGTTTTTTACAGTAACGATGGTGCACATGTTAAGAAGCCTTTACTACGGCTCATATCAAGCTCCAAGAGAAGCTGTTTGGTGCGTAGGTGTAGTGATTTTGTTGCTTATGGTTGCAACTGCATTTATGGGCTATAGTTTACCTTTTGGCCAACAAAGCTTATGGGGTATTAGTGTTATAACTAGCCTATTTTCAGTAGTGCCTTTTGTAGGAACAGAATTAGTACAATGGCTTTGGGGTGGCTTCTCAGTCAACAATGCCACATTAAACCGATTTTTTTCGTTGCATTATTTGTTACCTTTCTTAATTGCAGGAGCGAGTATAGTACATATCGCGGCACTGCACCATAAAGGGTCCAATAACCCTCTAGGCATCAATGCAAGCGCAGATAAAATTAACTTCTACCCTTACTTAGTCTATAAAGATCGCGTAGGCCTTCTACTATTTGCGATTATTTTTAGTGTTTTAGTATGGTTTGCCCCAAACTTACTAGCACACCCTGACAACAATATACCAGCTAACAGTTTAGTAACTCCTTTAAGTATTGTACCCGAATGGTACTTTTTAATTGTTTACTGTATTTTACGAAGCATTCCAAATAAAACAGGAGGTGTTTTAGCAATTGGGCTAGTTTTTGTTGCGCTATTGGCGCTTCCTTTTATTGCCACAAGTCCAATTAGATCATCGAACTTTCGGCCATATCACCGTAAGGCCTTTTATCTATTTGTAAGTGCGTGTTTTGTGCTTTCTTGGGCAGGTTCAAAGCCGGTAGAACAGCCGTACATATTTATAGGGCAAACAGCTACATTGTATTTCTTCTTTTATTTTTTTGTGCTAGTTCCTGTTTTAGGACGCTTAGAATATTATCTATTAACTCGAAATAATAATTAAATCAAAGCCATTAGGAATACAATAACCTAGCTGTTAATTCAAATTCAATTACTAACAACATAATATAAGCATACGTAAAAAATACAGATTACTTTTAATACAACAAGCATACATTTAGCATAATTTTACGCTACGAATAGGGAGGCGTCCTTGCACAGAATTGGTAATGTAGCGAGCTTTTAACTCGTCACCCATTGGGTATTGTAGGTTCAAGTCCTACAGGGCGCAGCGCAAAATATGTATTTAGTTGTATTTGTACTGAATCAAATTAAATGCACTCTTCTTTTTAAGAATAAAACCGTCGCATTATGTAAGGTGGAAGGCTCCAAAAAGAAAAAAGGGGAGCTCCAAGAGGCGTTTCCAAACCCAAACAGCGGTTTCCAGCGGATAAAGAAATTGGGTTCCAATGTTGTGCAATACTTAGCCCTCAATTAAGGGCTTTTTGTTCAAATTAGCATATATAGTAAACCCTATTGATTTTATAAGTTTTTAGGCTTTTATTTTTGAAAACTGTGTTTAAAAGTACACTGTGGATGGCCCCTATAAAAGAGACAAAAATTTTATACTCCTATTACTAATTCAATTTGAATTGTATACTCGGAACTGTTATACTGTATATGGCTTGTTCCTTCGCCGGTAAGGGCACGGGCTGGAAAGAAAAAACAAACTTTCATATTTTAGTGTTAATTTTTGACTTCCTTACAAGCGCCAGAACACTAAAATACGGGATTTGTTTAAAATAAAGTAAGGCATCCTGTTCCTTTACAGTATAACGGGAAGTTGTTCTTTTGTTTATTTAGAGAAACAAATATACAAATTGAACGAATTTGATTAATAATATTGATTAAAGTCTGATACTGGCAGAAGATAATTTCGTCTTTCTTTACGCATATTTAAAAGGAGAACTCAGCTTAGTGCTGAGGGGGTGGCTAAGAACAGAACTTCTAGCCCTCAAAGGAACCTGTAAAGGACATAACTTAAACAATTTCTTAAAACAATAATGAATATCCCAAGTATTTTAAACCATTTACATCTAACCGATAATATAGTAATTTAAAGATAATAAACTGGTTTACTATATAAAAACTAACACACCTTTGGAAAACAAGGACAAAATAAAGAAAACCACATTTATCCATGTAAGAAGACAATAAAAGCTTTTCTAAGCTAAGGGTTAAACAAAATCATTGCTTGTCTAGTTTGATTATATTATGTTTTAGTCTGTTGCGTTAACTAAAATTTAGTACAAGTGGTTGCTATGCGGAAAAACTAAATCAAGCGTATACTATAAATTAGTTCGTAGAGTGTTTAGATTTGATCATTTGATCACGGGGTTGTAATTTAATGGTAAAATATTTGCTTTGCAAGCAAGCTATAGCAGTTCGATTCTGCTCAACTCCATAATAAATAATATAATATTGTATGCCTTAGAGTAGTTCTAGCTTAACAATTGTATTTTTTTTATTCTATATTGCTGTACAGTGATATATCTATTTTACAAAATTTAAGAACAGTTTGGTAAACAGATTTTCAGAGATTACGTTTTTCAGTACTGATTCTTTCATTAAAACAATTATTTGCGGAGAAGTGTAAAGTATCCGGCGATACGGCTAAATGGGCTATAATTATCGAATATTTTAAACAACGTAAAACATTTGAGTGTTTTTACAAACAAGAGAGTTGCTTAAATAGTTTATTTATTGATAATGAATAAAACCAACTTAAATAACAAAAAGATCAATTTTAATTAGTGTTTTTTTTACAAAATACCTTAATGTACAAAATACCTTAATGTACAAAATACCTTAATGTACAAAATACCTTAATGTACAAAATACCTTAATGTACAAAATACCTTAATGTACAAAATACCTTAATGTACAAAATACCTTAATGTACAAAATACCTTAATGTACAAAATACCTTAATGTACAAAATACCTTAATGAATACTTTTTTTGTTCTAAAATTTTGTAATCGCCTGACCTGATTTTATGGGATTTTTGTTAATCAATTTCTAAATTTGGCTAAAACCCCGCCAAATCCGGTAATTCACTTAAACTATAATTTAGAAATAAAACCTTTTTGTTAACTATATAGGTTTTTAAAACTAGTAGTCTTCTTTGTAGGCTTGTATAAGATACATTGATTTAGATACAATGAGTTAGAGTTTATTTTTCTCTTTTTGTTCTTCTTCTATTTCTTAGTGTATGCATTATTTTTCTTGAGTCGTATGGGGTTTTTATTACTCAAAAGGTCAACATATAAGCCCTCTGTGAGACGCCTTTTGTTCGCCAAACATATAAATACGGTTTACTGATTAATTAGTTATATATATATCGATAGAAATAAAATAAATGGTCACTTTTCGGTCACGGTCTCCGAGTAGGGGGAATACCATTTTTTTTTTGCGCAAAATAAATATAAAAATTATGTCATTTATTACGTCTAAACTATTAACAATTTGTATTTTTCCATAGTATTACCCATAATCAACTGGATACTATCTTTTATACAGGTAAAATTATCATATGCCATTTTAAAATTTTTAGAAGTTTTAAATCGCAATAGTTCTTACTATTACACTAACTCTAATCGATTATCATCTAGTAATAAAGAACAATATTCATTTATCGCATATGTACCTTTTATTTTATGCTTATTTGCTGTTCAAGTGTCGCACAACAATATTATAAAATAAGTTATGTATTTATTACCAATTTTGTAACCCGCTTGCTAACATTAATATTACTATATTCTTTGCCTTCTAAAATACTTTCGCTACCAATTTTTTTTATACTACCTTGCCCTTTTATACTACTTGTTTTTTGCATGAAAAAAATCATGACAATATCATGACGCTTATAAGAAAACAAACATGGATAAATGATAGTAAACTACTTGGCGCTGGATTACCGATAAAAAATATAAATACTTACATATTATCGTGTGTGGCTTCCTTTTGTTATTTTAGTTTAAATTTATGTATTTTAATAAGTTTTATTTAAAGAAATGGGTATCGCTGAATATACGGCATTATGCTTTATCTGTGTGTTACTTATACTTACAGCAATAATATCTTTTTCACTTTTAGTTAAATTAAATATGATGGCGTAGGCAACGAACCCTTTCCAGGATGCTTGCTAATCCATTTTATTACTCAAGCTTACAAACGTTGTTTTATTTTGAACAGAATAAGCCCTACACAAAACTTACGTTCAGAAGTCTAGTTTTCTTTTACTTATAGTAGATGCCTTAGGGTTTACTTCTTACGCAATGGCTGCTCAAATTGGAGAACAAAACGAAATAATAGCAGGGCAAGAACAGCAACAACCAGTAGCAGAATCCCACTACTCTGCCTTCGGCGACACCTTAAGACGGACTTGGCTCGAATGTTAAAGCGTGTTTCCGTGCCTCTAATACTAGTACTGATGCTAGTAACAATTAGTTAGTTAAAACGCTCGCTAGCCTCTGCTATAAAAATAAACGGCTTAATATTTGGCACAAATTAATCAAAATTTTTAAAAAGGAGTTAGTTTTTGATGCACTGCGCCCAGGTATCGATGCTTATAAAAAGAAAAGCGGTGCTAGTTTTTGCTTTTGAAGCTCAGTGGTTGACAAGCTGTTAAGCTTGAAAGGAGTAGGTTCAAATCCTATCAAAAGCGAACTTTTATTTTTTTATAAAATAAAACTGTTGAAACAACATGATAAAAAAATGCTTCAAGGGCTATACTCCGTGCCGGAATAGGACTTATATTATAATCAAAACAGTTGTCTTTCAATAGCTTAAGGGATAAAGCCACGCTCTTCTAAAGCGTTTATTTAGGTTCAAGTCCTAATTGAAAGGCGCGCTCTTTAAAGCGATACGAAATTATTTAGACAACTAAATAATCAATAATATTATATTCTTTATACCAACAGTGTAATTTAATTATAAGTAAAAATTACAAAACATTTTACTTATCTACATAACACTAAAACAAATAATAAATTATCAAATTATGCAAAAGCACAGTTTCCATTTAGTCGATCCGAGCCCATGGCCAATATTTGCATCTATAGGATTATGGGGCTTTACTACAGGCCTAGTCGGGTGGTTTCACGAGTATAATTACGCAGGATTTCTAGCATTTTTAAGTTTAATTAGCTTAGTTTACGTTGCCATCGTATGGTGGCGAGATGTACTGCGCGAGTCGGTGTTTCAAGGACACCACACTAAAAGTGTTCAAAAAGGTATTATGTATGGCATGATTTTATTTATTGTGTCAGAAATAATGCTATTTTTTGGTTTTTTTTGGGCTTTTGGGCACAGCTCATTAGCGCCAACAATAGATATCGCAGGGGTTTGGCCACCTCGAGGTATTGAGGTCTTAGACCCCTTTGGCATACCGTTTTTAAATACTTTAATACTACTTACCAGTGGGGCTAGCGTGACTTGGGCTCATTATGCTATACTTATTGGCAATAATAAACAAACCCAATATGCCTTAATTGTAACAGTTTTATTAGCTGCAATTTTTACAGGATTTCAGGGATTTGAGTACGTTACAGCAGGTTTCACTATTAGTGATTCTGTTTATGGTTCCTGCTTTTATATGCTAACTGGCTTACACGGGGCACATGTAATTGTAGGAACTATTTTTTTAATGGTTTGCTTGATGCGTTCTCAATTAGGCCAAATGCGGCCAGATCACCATCTTGGATTTGAGCTTGCTGCAATGTATTGGCATTTTGTCGATGTGGTCTGGCTTATCTTATTCGTTATTGTATATTATTGGGGCAGTTAGTCCTTGCCCTGCTTGCACTCTGTAAAGCCCAATTATGTACACATAATCTAACTAATGTATTACTTTGAAAACAAAATAAAACACACGATGAAACGAACATTCACCTTAATTAATCTAATCAACTGATTTTGATTTGCGCTATGTGTATACTTTGTGCAAACTTTTATCATGCAAAGCAAACACAACATTTTATCATGCAAAGCAAACACAACAAGCAGCCATACTTGTGCCCGTTATAGAGTATTCACTGTCGTCAATGTATTTTAAATTCTATTTTACGCTCTTAGATCTTAAGGCCATTTAATTCTAGCTAGTCACATTGAGACTATAGTATTAAACTCGCTAGGACTTAGCATAAAAAATAACTAATTTTTCTTTTACTTGGTGGAATCGGTAGGCACGAAAGCTTCAGCTTTTGCTCGTTTGAGCATGTGGGTTCAAGTCCCGCAGTACACAATTGTACACTACGCGTACAACTAAACTAATATTAATTTATAATATTCAGCTGTTCTAGTTTGGATTTATGAAATAAATCTGTTTGTAAATAAATTGGAGGAAACAAATCATGAGCATAATTTAAAAACCATGCCTAAAGAAGAAGTATTAAGCGCTTTAACGCTTATGAAAAAAAGCAACTACTTATAATAAGTGGCTTTACCTTATTCAGATTTTAAAATTTATTTTAGGGCATTTATGTGCATCTTGTTTTTTTTTATAACAGAGCATTTTGTAAAAGCCGTTTAAATCAAGGAAAGTAATTGAACAAAAAAAAATTTTGGGTGCACGGAAACCCCGGTAAATCAAGGGGATGTACTTTTGTAAAGCTCTAAAAGACTGATTTGGCGGGTGTGCAATATATAGATAAAAAAATTTGAATTTTAAGAATAAACAATTTTTTTCTCACTGCTTAGCTTAATTGGTTAAAGCGCGGTCTTGATAAGGCCGAGAGTACAGGTTCAAGCCCTGTAGTAGTGAAATCGATGTACAATATTTTTTATTTTATTAGCTTACCAAGGTTTTGCCTTGGTATATCAGGGGTTGCTTTACGATGGAGTGGTGCTAAACGGCGTATGCCGGAGATAGTAGTTCGGATAAGGCCTCCTTTATTTCGGGGTATTGAGGTTTTAGACCCGAAGAAGCTCGGCAGGCAAAGGAGAAATTAGCCAACCTTAAAAAATCGTTATCGAATGCGCCCTTTGCAGTTTGTGGCGCACCGCGGAATTAAAAGGGCAGGGATTAAGTTAGATTTTGTCTAACTAAAACACTGAAAATAAGATGGCTTAATATTATTGAGTATTTTAAAATTAGAGCATTGGAGGACGGAGCTGATTATATCAAAAGGGAGCTTTTGGCCCCATCAAAGAGTGAGGAATTATTGTTTCCAGATAATAGGTAGTTATTATTATAATTTAATAAAAAGGGTTGTTTTCAGGGAAAAAAGGTCTTTTACAGCCTTTTTTTTTACCATTATAAAAGGGACAGTGTTTCTCTTTGAACGACCGTTAAACTTTAAAGGTTAATGGCGTTCTGTACTAGTGTTTTTATAAGAAGGTGATTTTATAAGAAGGTGATTTTATAAGAAGGTGACCTTGTAAAGCAAATCGCCAAACATATAAATACAGTTAAAAGTTAAGTAACTATTTTAGTTCCCTTTTTATAAGCGCTTTTCTTAAAGCAAATAGTTATTTTAATTGTACGAAACAATGGCTCTATTTACAGCGGATAGTAAATAGATGATCCCCATATGGGTTTTTACTTATGGGTGTTCTGTTCTCTTGTATATAAACGTGAGGTCTTTGAAAGGTCTTACCTTTAGAAGGTCCTTGGCCCATAATCATCGTTTCATTATAAATCGACTCAATAGTATTAGTAGTATTATGGAGAAAATTCGATTTTCTATAATATAGAAGCCTGATTACATTTGATAGTACCAAAAGTCGTGTAAAAAAAAGTAAGTATACTGAAGCTAAATTTAATCTATTACTAAAAGAAGTCCTAGTAAAAAAAAGAGTTTATTGAAAAATGGGATGCTGTTTTTTCGTTTAATTAAAAAAAATTTGAAGGATTATTATTAGAGGGTCTTTTAGCTAACAAGCTTAGTTTTATACAGGTTAGTCAGCTCTTGCTGCTTAAGGGCGGCACTTATGATAAAATAGCCGTTTATTATGATGCTTTTGATCAGCGTATCAAATAATGGGTGTAATTAATAGCGATGATAAAATGTGCCAATTAACGAATGTTGTTCAGAAAATGATAGCAAGATCTTTACCAATACGTATTGGAAAGCGTGTTTAAAAAGATGGGATGGAATTATCTTTAATACTAAAGGCGCACAGTTTATACCCATGTATGCCAAATACTTTAATTTAAAACATCAGTAAATCAAAGCTTAGTAAAATCAATTGTAATGCCCCCGATTTACGGTAAAACAAGTAAAGGAATTTTTTGAAAAGGGTGAAGCTATGCTAATTTAGATGTCTAATCAAATAATTACGGAACTTAAAACAAACCCACTATTTACTAAAGTTACTATTTTTATGAAAATGCTTCGGAATATAGGAGCATTTTTGTTTTATTTGGACGCATTTAGTATAAAAGGGTAGTGAGTCGCATATAGTTTATTATAAACAAGAAAGCTATGTTTTATATCTTTATTACAAAGGTCAACATTTAAAATATAAAAGGCGGAAGATCTCTTTAACTAGGCCGGTTAAAAATGAGGAAGGCTATTTTGTAAAAATCAAAAACCAAGTCTGTAAATGCGTTAGTGACAAACTACATGCATTTTCTTGATGGGCTCGTATGCCATCATGTTATAGACAATTTAGACGCAAATATTGAACACAATTCATGGTAGTTTCTTTATTAAGCCAAATAAAGTAAGTGAGTTAAGAGAAAAATACAAGGAGGGTTTAATCCCAAAAAACGCATATGTACAACATATTTAATTGGTTGCTTATAATTTGTAACGCCTCTTACAAATTTAATAGTAACTTTGGTAAAATAGTGGAAAGGCTCGAAAAGCTTGCAGAGCAAAATAAAGAATTTGAAAGGGATTTAAACTATAAAGTACAGTTTATATCTTCGGATGAAATTGTTGTTAGAACCAATAATAAAAACCTTGCGCAGTGCTAGTTTTTTGCTTTAAGCCCTGGCGGGCTAGTAAGCAGTAATTTACTGCATATAGCAGGTTCGATTCCTGCTTAAAGCTAATTAATAATCAATAATTAATAATCAATTTTGAAATGGCTATGGTGACAACTATTTTACTCGAAATATGTTACCGCAATTTTTATATTGCTTGTGTATTTATTTTAATGCAATGTTTTTCATATTTTACTCAGGGGTTTCAGCTGGAATATTTTTCTGGTTTGTTTGTTACAAATGTTCAAGCAGTTGAGTTTAATTTCTATAGTGATATTCAACATAATTATAGGCAAAATCATCAAACAGAACAGGAATTATCAGGTGCTGCTATTTACTGTCCTCAGCATGAAGATTTGTCAGTTTATAGGGACAAAATGGATAACCACTGCTCATTTGTAGCCCACGACTATCAGCTAAGCGCTGATCATTTTATAGCACTTAGCTCGAATGAGGCAAAAACGTGGTCGTGTTTATTTATAGTGTATTTAAACTATTTTTATTGCATACAGTTAAATCAGACTGCTTTAAATATTCTATTATTGTACACAAAATTCGAATATTTGGCGGTGTTTATAATAACTCATTACTACTCAAATGTTAAGCCCGGCTTGTTTAATAAGCAAACATTCCGGTTTTTTCAAGCAATCCTAGGCGTAACCCTCACATTGTTTGTTTTCGTATTAAATCAGTATGCTATTCTAACGGCCATTGCAATTTTTGAGGAATTCAAACTGGAGCAATTAGATAGTGAATTAATATGATTAGTTAAACAAATAACATACTAAGCAAGCCCTGTCTAAATTTTAATTTACATTAAAGGATTTTAATTTACATTAAAGGAATAAATTAATATAATTACGTGATTACTTTAAATATAAATAATGATACAAACACAAACAAAAATTTCAATTAAAGATAATAGCGATTTTTTGCAAGGTAAGTGCATAAATTTTAACAAAAAAAAACTAAAAAAAGCTGCAAAAATAGGAAATTGTGTAAAGGTAAGTATTTCAAACGTAAAGCCTACGGTTTTTAATAGCCAAGAATATAAAAAAGGCCTTAAAGCGAGCATAGTTAACATAAAAAAAAACAGTTTGCAAGACTTACTATTAGTTCAGGTAAAGGCCCCGACATATCGTAAAGACGGATCAACAATCCAATTCTATTCAAATTGTGGTGTATGCGTTGTTTTTAAAAAAGCAGGCGTCAAAAAGCAGCACCAACTCGGATTTAAACGAGTAAATACCACAGTACCGTTTGAATTAAAAAACAAAATACACGCACACAAATTTAAAGCTGCTCATAATGTTATAAAAGTTGCCAAAAACTTATTATAGCTGGTTAAAAAACGGCTTTTTTTTTTGTTCTGTATATAATACAAATGAAAACAGTATTTATGTATACCTATCTATAAGTACTATATTAATAAATATTAAAGCACAATGATTATTGAAAAAATAAACTATTTAATGCCTTCTGTAATAGAAGCGGATTTGAGCGCCTTATTATGGCAGCCAAATACATTCCCGGGATCAGACACGTTTAACCAATTGATTGTAACCGGATTTATTATTTTTTGGATTGGACTAACAGGTATTTTTTTTAATCGCCGACTAGTTATCAGTATCTTATTGGCTGTAGAGCTTACACTACTATCTATCAATCTATTAATGCTTACTTTTGCTGCCGCCATGGAAGATTTAGTGGGTGTAATGTTTGCCTTGTACATATTGTGCGTTGCTGCTGCTGAAAGCGCTATTGGTTTAGCTCTTATAATTATTTGGTATCGCGTGAGACGCACAGTTAGCGTACAATACATTAGTTTACTAAAGGGTTAGTTTGTATAAAATAATATATGTCTTTTATATTGCAAAAGACATATATTATTTTATACACTTTTTTTGTACTTTAAAATTTTTTTTTATTCTACTTGAATTCTAAAACAATTTAAACCGTAGTAAAATACTGCTTGTAGCTTAATGGATAAAGCGTTAGTTTGCGGAGCTAAATATGATTGTTCGATCCAATCCTAGCAGTAAAGGCAGGTAATTAAAAAACTGCTTTTTTTTTTTTTTATTATTCCTAGACTAATAACAATTCGGATAAGTAATCAATTGTTTATCTATGATGAGCCTGATAATAATCTATTATACATACAATTAAGTAAGCATATAGCAGAATCATCATACGTAGTAGGCTAGGCTTATAACTATACAATCTGTTTTATATATTTTTAATAAGGTGTTTGATCCGTAATTGCGTAATAAATCATCACAAAAGAAGTTTTTTAAACATGTCAACCCTAGACCGAAGCTTAAAAAAAAAAAGTTCACTCATTCAATACTCATTCACAAACGTATACAATTCAAGAAGTGCAAGCGTTTTTAGTAGGATAAAGCCTGCACTAGTGACATATATACTAGCTAGTCATTTTGCTTTTGATTTATCAAATCTACAAACAATATACGTTGAAAAAAAAATAATTCAAGCAGCGTTTAAACGTCACTTTCGCCAAGAGTCAGGAGGTTTTTATAAATTGCAGACTGCACAATTTGTGTTACATTGTTTAAAAATTGCTGCTATTTTTAATTTAAAACAAAATAACGTATATCAACAGAACCTTTTTGTTAACCACGTTCCGCAATTGTACAATAAAGCTAAGCTATACCCAAAGTATAATCAATATAAAACGATATCGCCAATTGATAAACAGCCATTGATGGTTAAGTCAAGTAACAGAGAAGAGGTTTATAAAATAATACAATCAAAAAAACATAGTATAGCAACACAAATTAAATGGGATTTATTTTATGCAAGTAATTTAATGTGTGCGAATTGGATATTAAATCAAATAATACAATTGTTGAGTAACTCTGATAAAAAGAGCCCCCGACCTGTTTTAAACCAGTATATTAATGACATTCGTATACTGATTCGGTCCATGGGAAGTATTTGCCCAATTCTCGGAATACGCATCACTATTAGTGGTCGTTTGGGAAGTCAAAAAAAGGCAATGGCTCAACAAATCAGTAAATGTGTAGGCAAAGTACCGTTAAGCACCCTACGTCAAAATTTAAATTATAGTCAGAGCTTCGTACGTACAAGATTTGGCGTAATCGGTGTTAACGTATGGGTTTGTTATCGAGGAAATTAATCTAGTCTAGCATTTTTGGTAGAACGATACGCTATAAGCTTTTTTAAACCAGAATGTATTACTTTTAATTCTGCAGAATGTACTACTTTTAATTCTGTATTTGTATGTATTACTTTTATTCTGTATTTGTATATAGAATATACTGTGTTATCAAGTGTACAATCCTTTTTTAAAAGTGTCTAGATCATTTACAAATTCGCCTTTTTATATTTTTTCTATATGTCTTTGACTCAGTTTATTTTTAGTAACGGGACTAGCAATATATTGGTTAGTTTGAAGCTAGTCCCTATTATAGCAGCATTAGCTATTATTTTTTTACCCGCTTGGAGAGTCAATACAATTCGAAGTATTAGTTTAATTGCTTCATTAATTACGTTCTTATTAAGTTTAATAATTTGGATTTTATTTGACCCGACTACGGCGGACTTTCAGTTCAGATACCATGTGGAAACGTACAGCGGTATCGGTAATTTATTCAACTTTAGTTTTGGTTTTGGTATAGACGGTATAAACTTGTGGTTGATTTTATTGACCACTTTTTTAACTTTAATATGCATTTTAATTGGTTGGCAAATTCCTGCAAGCTTGGAAATCAAGGGCCCAGAATACCTAAAGACTTACTGTTTAATATTTTTAATAATGGAGGTTATTTTAATTGTGGCTTTTTCGGCTCAAGACCTGCTGGTATTTTATTTATTTTTTGAGGCTGTACTAATCCCTATGTTTTTATTGGTTGGTATTTACGGCTCTAAACCAAGAAATATTCGAGCTGCTTATAAAATGTTTATTTACACACTGATAGGATCGTTGCCGATGTTGGTTGGCGTTTTAATTGTGTATTTTCAATGTGGATCAACAGACTGGCATATTTTAAACACGTCTTATTTTAGCCCAAGTCGGCAGATAATTCTATTTGTGTTGTGGTTTGTTAGCTTTGGCGTTAAAACGCCCATAATTCCTTTGCACGGTTGGTTACCCGAAACTCACTCAAATGCTCCAACAGGCGGCTCAATAATACTAGCTGGAATTTTATTAAAACTTGGAACCTACGGATTTTTTCGCTGGAGTATCAGTTTATTCCCTTTAGCGTGTATTTACTTTAGTCCACTGGTTTATGTTATATGTTTAATTGGTATTATTTATGTAAGCTTAATAACTTTGCGCCAAATTGATGTAAAGAAGATTATTGCATATAGCTCTGTAGCTCATATGGGGTGCTGTTTATTAGGAATGTTTGCATTTAATATTGTAGGTTTAGAAGGAAGTTTGCTAATGATGATCGGCCATGGTGTTGTAAGCCCAGGATTATTTTTATGTATTGGTATACTTTATGATCGATATAAAACCCGGGTAGTTTACTACTTCTCGGGGCTTGCACAAGCGATGCCTTTATTGTCTACTTTGTTGTTAGTACTGACAATGGCAAATATAAGTTTACCTGTATTAAGCCCTACGTTTGCCGCAGAGATGCTAATTTTTACAAGCGTATTTTTTGTAAATAAGCTAGTTGCTATATTAGCGGCCTCATCAATGGTATTAACCGGAGCATACGCGCTACTACTATACTGTCGAATTTGTTTTGGAAATACAAAGCTAGTATACATTCAAAAATATAGTGACTTAAATCGCCGCGAGTTTGCTGCTTTAATACCATTTTGTATACTGAGTATACTAATCGGAGTTTACCCTAGTTTAATTTTGGATACCAGTCATACAAGCGTAGCTTACGCCTTAATGTGCTATAACATGTGAAACTAAATATTATAATTATATTGGTTTGATATGGTTCAGTTTTTCAGTAGAGCAGCTAGCTCAGATGGTAGAGCGAGCGTCTCATGAACGCTTGGTCAGTAGTTCGAATCTACTGCTGCTCATAAAAAAAAAATATAAAGTGATACAATTATTTATACTAAACTCAATGGTTTTATTGAACACTTTAATTAGGTAAAATGCATTTTATGTAATTTTAATTGTACGCTAAATTATTTAGTTTATTTGATTATAAACTAAATAATTAGGATTATAATCAAATTTAATTTTTACATTTAACTGATATATGTTAAAAGCATATACGCATATATTAAAAGCAGATAAATATAGTGATTTATGACAAATACGTTAAAAAAAAAACTAAGCCAAAACTCGGCTACTAAAAAACGAAAAGCTGTTCCGTCAGGATTAAAAACACTACTACGGCGATTTAAGAAATTAAAGTTTGAATATGTTGAATGCGGTAGAATTGACAGTATTGCTGATGGAATTGCACGAGTATACGGATTAGACGGTGTTCAAGCAGGTGAGCTATTAGAGTTTTTACCAAAATCCGGAGAAGTTATTCGAGGTATGGCTTTAAATCTTGAAAAGCAATTTGTGGGAGCCGTTTTATTTGGTAATGACGCCGCACTTAAAGAAGGAGACTTTTCTCGCCGTACAAAAAGTATTATTTCAGTCCCGGCAGGATTGTTTTTACGCGGACGAGTCCTTGATCCTTTAGGCCAACCTTTAGATAACAAAGGAGCTTTACCGGCGACAAAACAAGAACTAATCGAGCGGAAAGCTCCCGGTATTCAGCTACGTGCGAGAATTGACTCTCCAATGGCCACCGGAATTCGAGCTGTGGATAGTTTGGTCCCAATTGGTAATGGTCAAGCTGGCCCAGAAGCGTTATAAAACGAAAACGCTTTTAGTAATAAGCTATATGCGAGAACATCTCAGCTTTAAGTTTAATATAGCAATTTAAAGCAAAGTAAAATAGACCTGGAAATTAGTCTTTTTCTAAAAAGCCAACCAGAGTAAAACCATATTTACTATAGACAATTCGCAGGAAACTCAAAAACATGTAAAGCAGGATCCTCAGAGATCATACGCTTATTAACCTAGAAAAAATTATTGCATAGCTTTTAAAACTAAAATTATTTATTATTATGTTAAAAAAATCCTATAATGACAAACATCAATTCAATACTTGGCTCGCAGGGGTTATTGATGGTGACGGTTATTTTTATATTTCTACAGCGGGCTTAGCCCAATTTGAGTTAACAACCGGTGTAGAAGACGAACGTATGCTATTGAATATTAAAGCTACAATTGGTGGTATAATCAGACCAAGAGCTGGCGCTCGAGCAATTCGACTGAGAATTCATAAGCAAGAACTTATAAGAAATTTACTTCATCGTGTAAATGGCCACATTCGAAATCCAAAACGGTGGTCCCAATTTGTTAAGTTGTGTAACCATTTTACCGTAGACCCCAAAAAAGCCCACCCTTTAACCAACAACTGCGCCTATATTGCAGGCCTATTTGACGCGGATGGCTCCGTTTCAATTTCCGTAAGTAGGGTGGCAGCTGAATATAGTACTATAGCAGGTGTAGAAGGTAAAATCCTCCGCTTAATACACAGTCGAGGGCATAATCAGCTTAGTTTAAAAATCAGCAGCTCATTTAAGCAATACGTGATTGAAATTCAGCGGGCCCTGGGTTGTGGCACTATTGTTGAACAGGCGTCAAACAAATCATCACGTCATCCGCATGTGATATATCATTGGCATTGTAGCAATCGTGAAGATTGCTTCGGCTTTGCTTGCGTATATATCAATCAGTTTTGTTTACGAAGTTCAAAACAAAAACGTATGTTATTATTAGGCAAATACTTTGAAATAAAGCAAAAAAAATATCATTTGTCAAATCCGAATACATGCCAATTTTTAGTATGGCAAAAATTTTGTAAACAATGGTTTTATTAGTATATGTAATAACACTTAACAGGGTTAAATATATGATCCGTACCTTAGAAATAGGGTTTGCAACGAGAGTTGATAATTGGTGATCGGCAAACGGGTAAAACGGCAATTGCCGTAGACACAATAATTCACCAAACAACACTACGTCAATTGGAGGCTGACTATGTTAGTTCAAAAACAGTAAGCAGCTGTATTGGTGCGGAGAAAGCTGGAAGTACTTGTGTATATGTAGCAATTGGACAAAAGCGCTCTAGTGTAGCTCAACTTGCAAAGAAATTGGAAGAGGTTAATGCAATGCCTTGGACGGTAATTGTTGCGGCAACGGCATCAGATTCAGCACCGCTGCAGTTTTTAGCGCCTTACGCGGGATGTACGATTGCAGAATATTTTAGAGATATTGGTGAACCCACAGTGATTATTTATGATGATTTAAGCAAGCAGGCCGTGGCATATCGCCAATTAAGTCTCCTATTACGTCGACCACCTGGGCGAGAAGCCTACCCAGGAGACGTCTTTTATTGCCATAGTCGACTACTTGAAAGAGCAGCGAATATGGGCAAAGGATATAGTCTAACTGCATTACCAATTATTGAAACGCAAGCTGGAGATTTAAGTGCCTATATTCCAACCAATGTAATTTCTATTACTGATGGTCAATGCGCACTTGAGGCGGACTTATTTTTTAAAGGAATTCGCCCAGCTATTAATGTAGGTCTTAGCGTAAGCCGGGTAGGATCAGCTGCTCAAATAAAAGCAATGAAAAGGGTTGCCGGGCAATTAAAGCTATTACTAGCCCAATATCGTGAAAACGCGGCATTTGCACAATTTGCAAGTGACCTTGATGCAAGCACAAAAAAAGTATTAGAGCGTGGTGAACGACTAACTCAAATACTAAAGCAAGATCAATTTGCAACAACTTCGACACCAATTCAGGTAGTAATGTTATATGCAGGATCGAAGGGTTACTTAGACGTACTAAGTCTAGACCAAATAAACCAGTTTATGACATTGGTAGTTAATGATTTAACTACTTACAGCTGGACGTTTGTTGAAACAATTGCTGCCACAAAAGATTTCGATTCTGATGCAGAATCCAGTATGAAAGAGTATATTACAGATATGGTAAACTATATCCAAAGTAATTAGAAATTATTTAAATTTTATTAAAGTTTAGTTTATTATGTTTGACTATTTAGCAATACTAATTTATCTTATTGTTGCCGCTGGATTCGCCACTATTTTCAGTGGGGCGGCTTTTCTTGTAGCATTCCGGAGACTGAATAGTGAAAAAACTGCGCAATACGAGTGCGGCTTTGACCCATTTGATGACGCTAGATCTAAATTTGATGTTAGATTTTATCTTGTTGCTTTGTTATTTCTTATAATGGATCTAGAAATCTTATTTTGTTTCCCGTTCAGTATTGCACTTGCGGATATTGGCGCAATGGGATACTGGGTTGGGATCGGTTTTCTAATAATTTTAACAGTTGGTTTTTTTTATGAATGGTCAAAAGGAGCACTTGACTGGGCCTAAAGACATTCCATTAAGCATTAAGATATAAAACAAAGCACAAATAAGCACACCTATAGCAAACCCTGGTAAGTCACTTTTAAAATAGGTATATTAAAATAAAAATCAAAAGGTGCTTTACTAGAATAGCAAGTTGTTATAGTGTTATAATATGTGAACAAAGTGTATAAGCATTACGCCAACTAAGTACTACAATGGCCAGTGGCATATTTGTGAGCTTAAATATTTCGTAATGTTTAATTATGCAAAAACAAAGCAACCTAAAATATTGAAAACAAATGTTAACAAAAAAACAACAATTTAGTATAAACTCTCTAAAACAATTGAAAGATTTGCAGCCGAGCCAGTTTTGTTTAATACATGTGAATAAGACGAAAAATAATCTACACTGTGTAATTTCGACTTTATTTGGTCAAAAAAAAACATTGTGGTCTATCAGCGGAGGTCGTATGTCTGGAAGTGTTAGTTCCAATAGCCGACGAAAAACTAGATATACACAACGAATGGTCTATAACGCTGTAATAGAAAAAATTTTTGGTCTTGGCTTAAAGTACTTGGTCCTACATTGTAAAGGTACTATTTCTTCTAAGCGATTTATTTTAAACTTATTTAATCAACATTTTACTGTGCTTTTATTAAAAGATTGCACCAGTGTTGCTCATAATGGCACAAAACCGCCCGCAAAACGGCGATTATAGATCAAGCCAGCCAATATCAGAAAAGCGTTACTACGATTATATAAAATTTACTACGATTATATAAAAGTGATAATAATTTATATATAATACAATTAGCCAATATCTGTTTTTGTTACGATTTTTTTTTTCGTAAACCAATCTAAGTAATATTGATCGCAATTGGGTTTAAACCCAATCGGTTAATTATTTTTTCTTTTTATAATTCAATATAAATATTAATGTCTCGATCTTCTTGGAAAATTCCACATATTATTTTAAATTTACAAAATTGTGACAGGGTTATTAACCGCACTATAGTATACCAGCGAATGGCAACAATAACTCCACGATTAATTGGCCAAACAATTTATATTTTCAATGGTTTAAGGGCAGTACCTATCAAAATTACCGAAAATCATGTAGGCTTTAAATTTGGAGCGTTTGCTTTAACAAAAAAGCGAGCTAAAATAGCCAATCTTAAAAAAAAACATGGTAAAAAGGCATAAATCAGTGTTTTATAGAAAAATGTTTTACAAGTATTAAACAATTATTAAAAACGATTATTTATAAACTTATGTATTCTAAACTTGAATAGTCATATATTTTATATATAAGCTAGTATTACTTTCTTTTTACTTGCAACAGATTAGTTGTGAGCCCCATTGATGATAACGCTTATCATCAGGTGAGCAGATATACGTATAATCAATTACCAGCTTTATGACTTTAAATAGTAAAAAATTAAACAACACTAAAATAATAAATCATTTGAATAACCTTAAGGTTAGTCAAGTAGCAGTAGACAATTCTAAACAGCTGGCCTTGCTCTCTAATACAAAAGAGTCTTCGCTAAAAAAAACAAAGCTGATAAAGTTTAATGGTTTTCTTAATAAATTGTTAACCGCTAACAATGCTTTAGTCAAATTAATTCTATTTAGGTTTTTAAAAGGCTCTACAAGTACAACGGGCTTTAAACAGGTGTTATATAACAGAATTAAAATAGAAAATAATCGGCTCTATCCCTTATATAATCGACGAAAGCATAGCCATAGCCACCATATTTTAATTTCGAACCAACTCGGAAAATTAAGTAAAACATTTCACTATCTAAGCAGAAATAAACTAAAAAATTTTATTACTTTAGCGTTAACAAAAGCCCTTGGTTACAAAAGAAAAAATACAACTAGAATACCATACTGCTTTATTAGTAGACACATCAGCGCAAGATCAACGCCTGATTTAGTTGCAATACTAGAAACCCAAATATGCACCCTAGTATGGCGAAATCAGTTTAAACATTGTTTAGCCAATAGTCGTCAAGCTGTACTTCATGCAAACTTTCAAATGCTATTGAAAAATAATACTGCCTTAATTATAAAAAAATAACTGGCCGATTATTCGCGTAATAGAGCCAAAATAGACAATAATAATCATAATAGAAATAAAAACAAGTCACTAGATTATATAGCCTTTATAGAGTAATCCCTAGACAACTTTAGTTTTGAATTTCCTTAAGGATTAAAAAACAATAAAACAGATGGCAACAATACCAAAAAAATTAGCGTTTAAGCTGTATTTTAGAAAAAAAACGAAAACACGCAAACTTATATACCGTGAGCGGAAATTACGGCAGCTCGGACAAAATACAAACGCCGTTTTTTTACGCTCATTAAACAGTGTGACCACTTCAAAATTGTTAGACTTGGTGCCTATAAAAAAACCTTTACCTTTGAAGCAATGTAACTTGAATCCGGTAATTAATCCCTACCCGCTTGATCGTGGTGTAAACTTTCAAGGATTACTAGAGCGATCAAATGGCGTTTTTTACTCAAAACAAAAACAAAATGCCTGGCCGGTCTACCCCAATCATGTGTATTTAAAAACGCAAATGAATTGTTCAGTAAGTAGTAAAAGACTGCTATTTGGATTATATGGAATCTATAGTGTTCAACATGCAACAATAAGCGCCGCATATATAGAGACAATAAAGCTAGATATTGCAAAGACCTTAAAAAAGAAGGGACGAGTATGGACACGAATCTGCTGTGACTGTCCCGTAAGCGCACGCCCCGCAGAGACGCGTATGGGAAAAGGAAAGGGCTCAATCAGCCACTGGGTAGCCAGAGTTCGTCCGGGTCAGTTACTGTTTGAATTTAGTGGCATTACAAAACCTCAGTTAGACGAAATTTTTCAAAAACTCTGTAAAAAAACTTCTATTGGCTTAAGTATAATAAGCTAATTGAACAACATAACATGCTTCCATACTGTGCAATATGTTATGTTAATATTGTTGAACAATTTTAGCATAAACTACATAAAAATTTGAATACCCAAGTGTTTATTCATTTAAAATGGTTATTCTATGCTTGCTTTTTAAAATAAAATCACCTGTTATACAAATAATTTCAGTATTTTGTTTTAAAAAGCAAGCATAGAATGCAAAAATGATTTCATGAATAATAAAGCGTTCTTAGTTTAAAGGATAAAACATAAGTCTTCGAAACTTATAATACTAGTTCAATTCTAGTAGAACGCTTATTTATACCGCTTTATCATAGCCTTGCTAGACAAGTAAATTGTTCAATAAAATGAAATAAAAAAAATCGTTTATGAAAATTACGAAGAGATTATTTCGGCTATTAACGGCGTTAAAGGAAGGCTTTATTCTCTGATAACGGATAAAAAAAAAAGCTGAAAAAGCTGATAAAAAAATTAAAATTTGTTCAAATGGGTTAAAAGCCCATCTAATCAAGGTTTGGCACAAAAAACGCAAAAGTTAGGTCAAAATTGCTTGATTTTTGAGGCCTCAGCGGACCACTATTAGAGAAAAAATTAAAATTAAATGTTTGATTTTTTTTGATTATTTTAAAAATATAAAAATCGTCTAATCAGGCAATATTAAAATAATTTTAAAAATTAAAGAGAAGAATGTGTTGCAGCTAAGAATACTCTAAATACAATCGATTACAAGTTAAGAAGCGAGTATACACTAATTCAGGAAGTTGAGATATGTTTAGATACGATTAAAGAAAACGCAGAAGGTGCTGACGTTGAAGATCTTAGAAAGTATGTAGAAAAACTTGAACAATACACTACAAATTTACAGGCAAGCTGTAATACATACGAGCAATATAAGTCAAATGTAACAGATAAAGTGTACCGTTGGTTTTGTGGTGTAAATAGCTGTTCTTGTTGTGAAAACAGCGCTGTTAAAGAATCATAATTTATAAATAATCATTGGCTTAGAATAACAAATAAAAACAACCGCTTACATATAGTAAGCCCCCCCCTGAAGTTAGGATAATCGGATAATCCGTGGGCTAGCCACCCAAGAAACGTATGTTCAAGTCATCGTACTTCGGGTAAACTTAAACAAAAAGTTAAGTTTACTTAAAAAAAAATCAATAAAAAATCAATGGCAGCATCTGTAAAACACAAACACACAAGCCTTCAATTATTAAAAGGCAAGAAGATCGGGCATTATAACGATCATTTGATAAAAAAATTTCAAAAACACGGCATTACAAATGCTGTTTAAAGTAGAAAAACTACAACAACATGTAGAAACAGCGGAAGATTTTAGTAAAGGTTTAATTAGTTATTTAGCTGAATTAAATCATTCATTAAAATTTTGACATTCGCAATGATTTATTAATAAAAGCAATAAATTGAATAAACGAAAAAAAGCCAGTCTTTTAGGGCCGATACTTGCGTTTTTAAAGAGCCGTAACTCTGATCTTTAGATTGTAGTTTAACGGTAAAACATTCCGTTTTGGTCGGAATAAAGAAGGTTCGAATCCTTCCAATCTAGCCCCCCCCCCCGGTAATACACCTAAATGCAATTAATCAGACGCTGCTTTTACTTTTACAAAGCGTACGCAGCATAACCAGTCTATTTTGTTTTTTTAAGAGCCTAGCTTTTCGTACTTCAGCTAGCAATCCAAGACAAAATACTTCTTGTTCACAAAACAATTAATGATTATACCGGCTAAACAGGATTTAATCAGTTAGTATAGTTATAGTGCATCAGTACGGTACCACATGTTTAAAAGAAGCTTAAAACAATTCACGCAACATTGATTTTTTTTTTTATAAGCACTCTTCGTCTAGTGGACTAGGACAATACTTTTTCACAGTATAAACGCGGGTTCGATTCCCGCAGAGTGTAGTCAATAGCTTTGCTACTCAAAAAAAAGGGTTTTGCGAGATTGTATTAATATGTAAGTTTTATATGCGTCTTTAATCGCTAGGTACAATAACAGGATGAAGTATTTGGAAATACCAGGCTTCCAATCTCTGATACTATTTGCAATAGATAACTCTGTAAAGACCCAGCAATCTCTACTCTACGTTTTTTAACTGATGATCTAACTCTTGTAAATAGGCAATTAGCCCCAAGTGTATAGCAAATCTAAAGATGCACGTAAGGCCATCGTAAGTGAGCTTATTACAAAACGAAATGAAACCCTGCGTAACCAGGATATGCTAAGTATTGGAAAATTGTTTAGGAGTTACCCATTTTATTGGCCTGCGGTACATGATTTTCGAGGACGAATTTATCGTATAAGTAATCTTAATATACAAATGGACGCATTTGCCAGAAGTTTAATATGTTTTTATAGTGATAAGCCTGCGGTTACTAATCGTAAAAAAAACAAAAAGACTTTTGAAAAGTTTAATTTATTATTAAAAGAAATACTAAATGATGAAGGTCTTATTCAAGAATGGGATGCTATTTTTGGAAATCGTTTTATAAATAATAACGCTTTCCATGATTTGTTGTTTACGGCTCTAAAAGAAAAGAAGCTAAATGTTAAGGGGTGCCTATGCTAAAAACAGAACCTCTGGCCCTCAAAGGAACCTGTAAAGGAAACCCTTATTTTATTAAAGGCGGCCAGAAGTTTTGCGCCTTTTTTACTGGGTTTTTTAACAAAAATATAAAATAAAAAAAAATGCTTTTAATATCAGAAACAATATTACAATTTGCAAATTTTACAAACTTAATTTTAATTAAGCTAATAACTAGCTTCTTTTATTTAATAATTAATTATATAACTCATAAAATAAGGCTTACTGTTACATTAGCAAACGTGTTGCGATTAATAATTAGCAGCGTTGATTTTGTTATTTTACTGACCCTACTATTGGCATACATATTTGAATCATGCGCAATGGCATATAAGTTTTCTATTTTAGGAATTCTGTTTTCAATTTTATTGTGCGCCGCTAATTGGATTTTATTAGTAGGAAAAGATGATGTGCAATCAGTTTTTATTACCAATATATTGAGTTTCGGTGTATTGTTGATACTATGTATTCAATTTATGTCTATGGGGGTTAGTGTATAAAGGGCCAGTAGCGGCCTTTGTTGCTTTTAATATAATATACGGAGGTTGCTGGCTAGTGATTGATCGCTATCCAAAAACTATAACAAATTTTATGATACACATAGGAGAAAAGCTGTCTTGGGTAGACCCGCTTATTGGCAGTATGTCTCATAAGGACCTTGTATTAAGAAATGTGTGTAGTTTCAGTTTAGGCCTATTAAACTTAACGCAACACCTCGGGGGTTAATCTAATCACGTTATCTTTAATTAGTTTGGGGTTAGTTATAAACGTATTAATTGGGTTTTAATAGAAGCATCAGCATCAGTTAAGTTGCATAGTTCTGGCTTTATTGGGCAAATTATTATAAATGGGTATAATAATATTGCTACAATTTAAACCATTTTTTTTTTTAATTTAAACCATAGTTAGAAAGCAAAATGGTTTTTCTAAAAGAGCGCTATTTTAAATTAAATGTTTCAGTAAGTAATATAAGCTTTTAAAGGCAATAAAGTATTTAAATAATCTGTGGAAGGAATGGAATAATTAAAAATACAATTAATAATTAATTACCAAGATAGGCTGAAATTTAATGGTTCACCTTTGGTGTAGGTTCGAATCCTGCCAGCCTAGTTATGTAAAGTTAAAACACAGTCATTCTTTTCATAACTATATTAATATTTAATTTAGTGTATCAAATCAAAATTTATAAAACATATCAACAATGTATCTAGCTTTATTGACTTTACCTTTAATTACTTTTGTTTGCATAGGCCTATTTGGACGATTTATCGGCCCTCGAGGAACAATTGTTTTAAGTTTGCTAAGCGCAATTTGTTCAGCACTGATAAGCTTTACAATTTTTTATGAAGTCGCGCTTTGTCGTTGCCCATGCCAAATAACTTACGCAAGTTACTTTCATAGCGGCCTGTTTGATGCCAACTGGGGTTTTTTATTTGATACTTTAACTGCAGTAATGTGCGTTGTTGTAACATTAATTAGCTGTTTAGTGGTACTCTATAGTTGCTCTTATATGATTGAAGACCCACATTTTATAAGATTTATAAGCTATTTAAAGTTGTTTACTGTGGCCATGTTAATGCTAGTGACAGCTGATAACTATATACAATTGTTTGTCGGCTGGGAAGGTGTTGGTTTAGCCTCCTTTTTACTGATTAGTTTTTGGTTTACTCGCCTTCAGGCGAGTAAAGCTGCTATTCAAGCAATGTTATTGAATAGAGTGGGGGATATTGCCTTGGCGCTAGGAATAATCTGCTTGTTTTTCTGTTACAAAACAACCTGTTATCAAGCATTATTTACTTGCGTTGCAGATTTTTATAGTCTTGCAGCTTTACAAATAGCAGGGTATACAAGTACCCAATGGTCATTATTAGACTTTTCTTGCATTTTATTATTTATAGGCGCAATGGGTAAATCTGGGCAGTTTGGTTTGCATGCGTGGCTGCCCAACGCCATGAATGCTCCGACGCCTGTTAGCGCTCTATTACACGCCGCAACAATGGTAACTGCCGGCGTGTTTTTATTAGCCAGAACTAGTCCATTGTTAGAGTTTGCTCCCTATGCGACAGTAATAATAGCTGTAATTGGAGCAATCACAACGATTTTTGCAGGGACTATTGGATTAGTCCAAAATGATTTTAAGTCTATTATAGCTTACAGTACGTGTAGTCAACTAGGTTATATGGTTACAATTTGTGGTCTTTCAAATTACAACGTAGGAATTTTTCATTTGTTCAATCACGCATTTTTTAAAGCTTTACTTTTTTTAACTGCTGGTGCAGTTATTCACGCTTTGGCAAATGAACAAGATGTGCGAAAGTTTGCTGGACTGCAACAAATTCTAATATTTAGTTATACGGCTCTACTTATTGGTACGTTAGCCCTAGTAGGGACGCCCTTTTTAACCGGGTTTTATTCAAAAGATGTTATATTAGAACTCGCTTATGCACGCTATAGCGTAGCGGCCCATTTTAGTTATTTGTTAACTTGTTTTAGTGTATTTACTACATCATATTACAGTTTTAGACTGTTATTCTTATGTTTTCATACTAATATTAACCAACTTTCGGAAACCAATAGCCGGGTTTTAGCCCCCTATGATGGAAAAAACAATCTTGAATATAAGAACAAGTACACAAATATATATAAACAATACGCCAAAGCTCACGACGCCGACTGGGTTATGGGTATAGTACTACTTATACTAGCAGTAGGTTCTATTTATGCAGGTTGGTTTTTTAAACCAATGTTTATAGGGCTTGGCAGTGACTTTTGGAATAACTCAATTTTTATAAAACCTAACAATGGTATTATGATAGAGGCGGAATTCTTGCCTCAATTTGTCAAAATTCTTCCTTTAATATTAACTATATCGGGCGCATTAATTGCTTATTTATTTAGTATAACTTGGGTCTCTGGAGCTTATCAAATAGCGTCGAACCATTTGAGCAAAGTTTATTTATTTTTAAACCAACGCTGGTTTTATGATAAAATATTAAATGAACTTGTAGCATATAACGCGTATAAAGTAGGGTACGACTTTGTAAAAATATTCGATAAAGGATTGCTTGAGCTATTACCTATGTTTGGACTCGGATTGCCGAAATTTCTAAAAAGTATATATATTAAATTAGGGGCTACTCAGTCTGGTTTAATATACCACTATGCTACAATAATGATTATTGCTGCTATGTGTGGGTTAACTATGCTCTGTTTTACTAACATAGTGTTATTTATAGATTTTAGAATCTTTGTACTAATGGTTGCATGCTTATTGATTATTTAAACAAAACCCCGCCATGTTCTTTGTTTATCATTGTAAAACGTTAGGCGCACACGTTTAAAAAGCCCAGCATAAACCAGCAGTTAAAAATTGTTACACAAACAAAGGTTTTGCGAAGGTTCGAATCCTAGACTGCGTAATACTACAATTGAGAGCTATTTATAATTTATAAAATTTGTTTTGGATAAATTAATTAAATACAAATAAATAGCCGACTAATAATAAATTTTATTATGAAAAACCTTTCATTGTATAATTGTATATTAATCACATTTTTTAACACATGCGCTATTAGTTTTTGTGATGCTCCGCTGAGCGTAACTAGTGCCATGTTTGATCGTTTTGGTTTTCAAGAACCTGCGAGCCCTTTAATGGAAGGCCTTATTGCTTTACACTCTGATATTTGGGCAATTATGTTATTTGTTGCCGGTTTTGTTTTGTATATGATGTGTGCTATACTATATAAATTTAGCGCCAATAACTCAGACATTAGTTATAAAGTTCACCACCACAGCCTAATTGAAATCATTTGGACTACTGTTCCTGCGTTAATCCTATGTGTAATTGCAATACCAAGTTTTACTTTGTTATATAGCCTGGATGAGGTAATTGAACCTAGCTTAACAATAAAGGCAATTGGGCGGCAGTGGTACTGGAGTGCGCCGTTTAACGGTGATTTGGATTGGAAAATATGCTATATTTGGGCCATTTACGGCCCGAATACAGCGTCACGATCTGGAGCTCTTTCGGGAGGAGCTTCGAAGTTCTTAACTTATCTGACGCTGCACCCGCGAGGGACCGCAGTCTTCCACTATGGAAGGGCCGAAAGGCTTGAGAGACCACAGCATGTTAAGGAAGGACGATTGAGCCGGAGGTGTCCAGGCAAGAAGGTCGTCCGAACGAAAAGCGCCATGGTGGCCTATAGAAACGCTTCCGGGGTACACACTCCCCCTCAGGTTGGCACTAAAGCACCTGTGCATAGCTATCAATACGAAAAGTCCAGTGTCTGTATTGAACCGAATGGCTTGGGATTACTGCGACGAGCAGGACCGCGATTCTCACCTAAAACGCTAGTGAAACCAAATCATTGGAACTCGGGATTGGCTAAGGGGCGAAAGCCCTATGTCAACGGAGACTTCATAGTAGCTAGGCAATACTCTAGCGAAGGGAGTCAGTCTAAAACTTCGGCTCAACCTGGCGTCGACGATAAAACGTACACCCCGGGGGAAACCGTGACTCAGTCTGTTTTAGGAGCAGACATAGAGGTAGGGTCCTATAGGACTCTACTAGAACCTACGGTCTATAAGATAGCCTACGATATTATCAAATCAAAAAAGGGTAATACTACGCCGGGCGTGGATAAAGCAACCTTGGATGGTATCGGGACTACCTGGATTGATAAAACGATTGGTTCGATGAAAAATCGAAATTTTCAGTTTCAGCCAGCTGTGAGGAAGTATATTCCAAAACCAAACGGCAAATTACGACCTTTGGGAATTCCGACCCCGAAGGATAAAGTAGTGCAACAGGCAATTCGACTTATCATCGAACCGCTATTTGAACCACATTTTCTAAAAACCAGCCATGGATTTCGACCTAACCGCTCTGCACACAGCGCTTTAAAGGATATAAGGGGCTGGACCGGCATTACATGGATGATCGAAGGAGACATCAAAGGTTGTTTTGACAACGTGGACCACCATGTTTTAGAACGACTCTTGAAGAAGAGAATTAAAGACCCCAACTTGATATCTCTTTATTGGAAAACCGTCAACGCGGGCTACGTCAATAATGGAACCTTAGAACCTCATAGCTTGACTGGGGTACCCCAAGGTGGAGTACTAAGCCCTTTCTTAAGCAATGTGTACATGCATGAGTTAGACATTTTTGTTGAAGGACTCAAAGCCAAGTACAACAAATCGAGTAATCGACGAGGGATTATTCAAAACCCCAAGTATACGGCCATCCTTAAACAATTGAGGGAACTCCGTGCTAAGGGCGATGGTAAAGCGATTAGGAAAGCGGAGCTTGAACGAGAAAGCATCGCTAGCGTAATCAGAACAGGTACTCGAATCTATTACGTCAGATATGCGGATGATTGGATTATGGGCGTAAGAGGACCACGCTCTCTTGCCATAAAGGTAAAAGAAGAAGTGGAAACCTTCCTACGCGAAAAACTAAATCTAGAGCTTAGCAGAGAGAAAACAGCTATTACGCATCTACCTACGAACCAAGCATTCTTTTTAGGTTGCATAATCCGAAGGCACGGCCTAAAGTATATGCAGGGGCTGATAAGAAAGCGCGGGCCTCAAAGGATAAGAAGATCTAATACGCGAATCCTCCTGGAATGTCCCATTGAAAGAATCGTATCTAAATTAAAAGAACAAGGCTATGCGCATGTCGCTGATGGAAAACCCAAAGCTGTAACCAAATGGATCTACATGAAACCGGAGGAAATTATATTACGCTACAACGGAGTTATACGAGGATACCTCAACTACTATAGCTTCGCAAACAATCGTAATATGCTTCGGCAAATTACATGGATCCTGAGTTTCTCCGCGGTGTTCACCTTCGCAAGGAAGTGGAACATTAGTCCAAAAAAGGTCTTTAGGAAGCTAGGTAATCCGCCAACTTACAAAACTTGTCGTAAAACCCCAAAGGGTGAAAAAACAGTTTCTTATAAGCTGGACCTCGGAGACTTAACCATTAGCCCTATGAGATTCGATTTGATCAATGGAAAAAATATTGACCCTGCTAAAATCAAATATTACAGTATACGATCTCACTTCACTTTAGACAAACCTTGTTGCGTCTGTGGTTCAGATCAAGATATTGAAATGCACCACATCCGACACCTGAGGAAAGACGTACCGAGGGGGAACAATCGATTTAAACGACTGTTCTTGCAAATGAAGAGAAAGCAGATTCCTGTCTGCCGACCTTGTCATAAGGCGCTCCACGTAGGAGAATATGATGGTAGAAAATTGGGTAGCCTAGGGAAACGAGTGCTTTAGAGGGAGAGCCGTGTGCTTGGAAACTTGCACGCACGGTTCGGTGGGAGGCCGCTGTTTGCTAAGCTCGAATTCGAATAGAGTAAGTGATGTCGGTCGACCCAACGCTACGAGTACGGTGATTACGAAGTACATGACGGCTTAGTGACAAATGGGATTACATTTGACAGCAATGTATTGCAAGATGACGATTTGGAACAAGGCCAGTTACGTTTACTGGATGTTGATAACCGTCTAGTGTTACCTGTAAATAAACACATAAGATTGCTTACAAGTGGAGGTGACGTGATTCATAGTTTTGCTGTTCCAAGTTTAGGTGTTAAACTTGATGCGATTCCTGGTAGACTAAACCAGACAATGCTGTTTATAAAACGACAAGGTGTTTTTTATGGACAATGCTCGGAGCTATGTGGGTCAAGCCACGGGATGATGCGTGCGACCTGTTCTGCGGGAAACCTGATTTAATAACGGGAAGCCGCAGGTGCCTTACAGGGTACAACTATTTTTCCAGGTGGAACATAGTGTCCAACCTTAAACAGTGAGGAAAAGCGTACCCACGGGCGCTTGGTGTGAGCAGGGTTAATCCTGGCCAAGGGTCCGAAGCTGGGTATAAAAGGGGAGAAGCATGACGAAAGTCATCGACAGAGTCAGTCAAGCGACGAACCTCGAGCAATGGTACAAGGTTAATGTAATGTGAACTCCGAGTTTTAAAGCGTCGTTAACGTGAAGCGGGGTTGAAATTGGCTCTGCCCACCTGGAATAATATCCAAGTGGGGACCCCCGCGCCCGGAATATCGGGAAGCCACCGAGGGCTGCGAGAGCATCAGTCGTAGCTACTGTTCGAAGAGTGGTCGGTGCAGATTGGAGAACCTCAAGGCCAAAAGATGGAAAAATGGAACTGGGAAACCCTCATAGATCAACCCTTGAATGGGAGAAGATGACTCACGTCTGAACTTTGAGGAGTAGGACGGGGTAAAAAGCGAATGCTGAGCCTGAAATGACAGGTGTTGCTGAAAAGGCTCAAGGAATAATATCCCAGATATGCCAACGTGCCCCGCGCCAAATGACTCAAGTGGTAAAAACGCTCCCACTGCCTAAGTAAATTAGGTAATTTAATTATAAATGGAGATGAAAGAATTACAATGGAATAAAATCCGATGGAAAAACGCAGAAACGCGTGTCCGAAAGCTACAAGAGAAAAACAGCAAAAAGGGGGATCGAAATAAGGTACATCTGTACCAGAAATGCCTGACAGAATCGAGAAGTGCTAGACTACTAGCGGTCCGCAAAGTCACACAAGACAACCGTGGTAACGGCCGGAGTTGATGGAGTTAAATCCATTCTCCCGGGTAGTCGGTTAGCTTTAAGCAGGGCGAAGGACTTGAGACTTAACGGTAAGGCGGACAAAATACTTCGAGTATAAAACCGGGTACAAGTGAAGGCCGCTAGGTAAAGGGACAGAGTGAAGCAGGCCTTGGGCAAACTAGCTCTGGACCCCGAGTGGGAAGCTTTGTTCGAAACAGTTATGGTTTCAGACCAGGTAGAAGTTGCCACGACCCCGTAGAAACGATTCTACGAGGGATCAGTCAGTCAAGAGAGGGTAAGTTTGTTTTAGATTCGGATATAAAGAAATGACCGGATTAACCACGCGTAATTCCTGGCCCCAGTTGGAACAGCAAATTTACGCCTGGCTGAAAGCCGGAATTCTTGATGGGGGACTTTGAGTAATCCAGAAATGGGTACCCCCCAAGGTGTCAGTCCGCTGCTATGCAACGTCGCGCTGCATGGCATGGAGAAAGACCTAAATCAATGGGTTTCGGGGACTCAAACTAAAAGACAGTAAAGGACGTTCGCTTAGTCGAAGAGATACGATTGCTTAGTCGATAAGATTGCTTCACTAACGATCATTCGATACACCGATGATCTAGTCGTCCTGCATAAGCAGAGACCGATTGTCGAGTCAGCAAGGGAGAGAATTAACTTGTGGCTTGGAGAGTAAGGAAAACCAGAGAAAACTCGAATAAGTCACACAACCAATCCCATAGACGGAAGAGTTGGTTTCGATTTCTTAGGCTTCAACGTCCGCAAGTACCCTGTGAAACCGTGGAAAGCGACGTTTACCTGAGATGAGAAGACCTTCATCAAGCCGTGACTCTATTAAGAATCACGTAGACGCCATAAGAAGGGAATTACGGAAATGTGTTTCTGCGGAGACCTTAGTAGCGAAACTAACCCCTATAATTAGAGGCTGGTGCAATTACTACAGGACCGCAGTCAGCTCCGAAATTTTTGCAAAGCTTTATACTTTTTAACCAACTTGTTCTCTGGGCTCAGCGAAAACACCCCACAAGGGGGAGTAACTGGATCCGAGCTCAATATTGGAAAAGAGGTAAAACACAGCTGGAATTTGGTCACACGAAGTCTGGTAAGTGGGTAGGGCTAAAATCCCATAACACCTCCCGTGTTAAAAGGCATGTAAAGGTCAAAGAAATCGATTTACGATGGCGATACTAACTACTGGGCTCAGAGGTTGCGAAAACTGCCGGGTGACTCGCGTAAGTAAGCTCCTAAAAAAAAGGGAAAATCTATGTGAACTCGATTTCCGTCCCGGTGACATAATGGAAATCACATTGTGCCCCTTTCACGAGGTGGCAATGATGACTACAAAAACTTACAACTTTTACACGGACATTGCCATGACCAAAAACACTTTTCTTTTACAAACCTGCTGTTGGCGAGGAGCTGCTTGCATTGCGAGATGCACGAGCAGTTCTGAAGTAGGAGTGAGTAGGAGACTACGCGCTTACTATAACCTATTGCGCTAGAAGCTGTTCGCGAACAAGATTACGTTGATTGGGTTAATATTAAGCTGCAAGAAATGTAAATCAAATTGTACGGGTTGCTTGAATAGAATAAATAGTGTACAAGAAAAAAAAAAAGGCCTTTTGGATAAATGAGGCCACATTAATTATACATAAATTTTATTAAAATGCTTATTGTTACAATAAAAGTAATTGCTGTTATGATCGTTGGATTATTAGCCACTGCATTTTTAACTTTGTCAGAACGGAAAGTAATGGCAGCGTGCCAAAGACGGAAAGGGCCTAACGTTGTAGGGTTTATAGGGTTACTTCAGCCAATTGCCGATGGCCTAAAGCTGATTGTTAAAGAGCCTCTAATCCCGACCAATGCTAATTTACTGATTTTTTTAACTGCCCCAATATTAAGCTTTATATGCAGCACAATTGCTTGGGCAGGGATTCCTTTTGGCTATAGCATGGCTATTGCAGACTTTAATATAGGAATTTTGTATATTTTTGCAATAAGCTCTCTAGGAGTATACGGGATAATTACCAGTGGCTGGAGTTCTAACTCGAAGTACGCCTTTCTGGGCAGTTTAAGATCAGCGGCCCAGATGATTAGTTATGAAGTCAGTATAGGGTTAATATTGTTGACAGTTATAGTGACAGTTGGAAGTTTAAATTTAACTGAAATTGTTTTAGCACAAGAACAGTGCTGGTTTGCCCTGGCTCACTGGCCAGCTCTAATTATGTTTTTCATTGCCTGTTTAGCGGAAACAAATAGAGCGCCATTTGACCTTCCTGAGGCAGAGGCGGAGTTAGTGGCGGGCTATTTTACAGAATACAGTTCATCAGGATTTAGTTTATTTTTTTTAGCCGAATACGGAGCTATGATTTTAATGAGCACTCTTGTAACGATTTTTTTTCTAGGTGGGTGGCTGCCGCCATTTAACATATATATTTTTTATATAATTCCAGGACCAATTTGGTTAGCTTTAAAAACGCTTATTTGGTTATTTTTGTTTATTTTTGTAAGGGTGTGCTTACCACGATACCGGTACGACAGGCTAATGATACTGGGTTGGAAGGTATTACTACCCATAAGCTTAGCTTGGTTTTTGTTCACAACTGCAATGTTATACAGTTTTGAATTATTTTAATAAACGCATGATTAAATGTATTGTGAAAGCCAATATCGCTTTTATAAGCAGTTTTCAGAAAATGATGTAATAGGTAACATGCCAGCTTTGGGTGCTGGATATGTGGGTTCAAATCCTGCTTTTCTGATAAATAAGCATCAATAGCTTTTTTTAAAAAACTATTGATATAGCTTCTTCAATTACTCTACTATTAATATAATAATAGACAAATAAAATACCCAGTTATACTAGTGGTTTTAACCAGTGAAATGAGCACATTAGCAAAATTATTAAAACAAATAAGAAAACCAAAAATAAAGCGTAATAGAAAAAAGGCTTTGCAAAAATGTCCTCAGAAGTTTGGAGTTTGCGTTCGAGTGTATACGACAACACCAAAAAAACCGAATTCAGGCATCCGCAAAGTAGCAAAAATTCGACTAAGTAACTCAAAAAGTATAATCGCCAATATTCCCGGTATTGGGCACAATTTACAAGAGCACAGTTGTGTTTTAATACGTGGGGGCCGTGTGCGAGATATCCCAGGTGTTCAATATAGGGTAATTAGGGGAGTACTGGATTGTAAACCGGTCGAATTACGAAAAAGTAGTAGATCCAAATACTCCGTAAAGCGCTCATAAGCTAAATTAAAAAAAGAAATTGTAGAAATTACAATAATTAATAAAAACATACATTTTTTATATTATAATTAATATATAACAATAATAGCAATGCTTATCAAAAAACAACATAACAAAAATAATACTGCAGATGTAGCCCTACTAACGGAGCTAAAACAGTTGCAATGTGCTAAAACAGCAACATTAAATAAAAGCCCTTATTTTGGTTATCGTGCTGAAATTTCCCAAAACAGTGAGCTAATTATAAGTTTTAGAAGTTATGTCATAAGTCAGGCGGAAGATATCAGTAGCGCTATCAATACAATTGAAAAGTTAATTCATTATCTAAACTCTGTTTGTGCAAACCAACTGCACACATCTTTTGAATTATGCGCAATAACATCACTGCTTTCAAAAGTGCACTCAAACTTTTCACCAGTTGTGCTAGGGTTCTTCACTTCAAGCTATACTGATTTAATCAACTGCCAAAGCATCCTATCACCGAGGTATCGAAAACAACAAAGCAAACAGAAACTGATTAATTATACTAACCGCGATAAGTCAAATAGCAAAATTCTAGGCTCTCAACTAACAAATAATTTAAAACAAAATAGTAGCTTTGCTGTTCAGCAAAGCTACTATTTTGATCGGTGTTTTTTTAAACTGTCTAAGCAATTAAGTAGTCTAAGCGCTATCAATACAAAATTAGTGCAAAGAAGAAATTCTAGAAAATTATTCACTCTTATCCGCTCACCTTTTGTATTTAAGAAAACGCGAGAACAATTTAGTTTACAAACAATATCATCTAACATAGCTATTACACTTGCAAACGCTGCGCAAAAGCAGTTTTTAATTAAAAATTTACGTTTATTAAAATTACCCGTAGAATTAAAAGTGGTCAGCCGTAATTAAGAAAAAACTTTTTATTTTATAAAAAGCCAGCCTTTTTATATTGTTTAGAAAACCACACTCAAATAATTTGGCTTAAATAAGAATGACAAACTATTAAAGATCGTGCTTATTGAAGCAGTTATAAAATTATAATTAACATACAAAATACGTAGATTTAAGTAAAAATAAATCTTACTCTGTAGTCCCTTTTTATATGTAATATTTTAAGTACAATGTCAATACTCCCTGAACAAATCAAGTATTTTGACGCAGGCCGACGAATACGCCTATCGATTTATGTCGATTTGTAATTTGTTTATTAAA